ATCCCTGCCCTCTTGGTCAATACGCAGCAACAAACAAAAGTGTGATTGACCCGAAAGGCAAGCAAGTATCAATGCTTGGGATGAATGAGTTTGGGTGAGGATCGGCTTCGAACAAACCGGTGTGATGACGTCGGGTGGTTGCGACGCTCGCTGGGTCATGCATCTCATCATCCCGCCGATCCAAATGGATCGCTCGCTGGTGAGCAAGAACTGCCCGCCGGACGGTCGACCAGCCACTCGCTATCCCAATTACCCAGCGGCTCGAATCCCGCCGCCCCACCAAGGAGCCGCCTCCTGCACCATGTGCGTCGTACGGAAATGACAAGACTAGATTCTATCGTCAACTGAGTAATCCCTATCGGAAGTCTCGACGATTCCTGCTGGTAATTCGAGCCATGGCACGGGGGCTCGGTCGACACTGGATCCGGATGGCTTGGGCTCCGCCGAACCACCTCATTCTCCGGATCACTTCGATCCCATCCCTGGAACCTCCGTTCCTGGAGCGGGCCGCCCCGACCGAGTCTCGCAGGGGCGAGGGTGACTGACCTTGTTTCGTTCGGTCAGAATTCTTGTATTAGCCTCAGTAAACTCATACATTCATTGGGGTCACCTGTCCCCATCTGATCGATTTCCGTCATTCCCATTCGTGAGGGGCTAATAACCTGACATGACCTCCCACAAATGCGATCCCACCCCTTGTGGAATTATCTGCACTCGGACGGCGGTCGCGCATGGCGAGGCCACGCGGGGGGAATGGCGGTAGGGTGAGAGGGACACGCTGCTATCACCCTCGAGAACCACTACCGGTCGATTGGACATGGTTCGGTGCGGTGCGCAGCGCGTCGTATCACCCGCCCTCGTGGCGCGTGGCTCATCGGAATCGTTGTCCCGGTCGGGTAGCATACACCGCACCGGCGGGACTAAGCACGGAAGCCGACCCACCCCGATCGATCTATCGCGTCATGTATCATCGATCCCCATTCGGATAGTGAGTGCGTAGCCGCCGTGGCCCCGTCAATCTTACCTATGCCAATTGTCACGCCGGTCGTTGGAGGGAGACACAGCTACGTCGATACTGAAGCATTTGACTGGCGTAAGGTTGTGTGGGTTGATACGTCCATCCGCCGGCCGGGCCGATCCGTCACTTCGATCGACTGCGCGCACTGCTGTTTTGGATTTGCGTGCGCCTCCGGCTAGAGATGGGGGTGGGGGCTAGAAAGAGCTCCGTGACGTGAGAATAGGCCCATGAACTTGCTCGTTAATCGACGGCTGGGCCGAGGGCTATGCAATACTCATAGAATCTGTTACGGTCACCCCTAGAAGAAGGTGGGGGTGTAGGCACACGGTACTGGCGGAACGAGAACTCAGTGACTGAGATTTGAAGGGAGTGGTGAATTATGGGGGGGGTGGAGAACCCGGTGTCCACGGACAAGGCCATTCGTTTGCCGGAAAGGAAACAATACAGTTCCAATGCTGAGCCGAATCCGAGTAAGACTGAAGTGAAACGTCGGATTGAGCGGTTCCCTCGCGTGAGGATAGTCGCCATTAACAGTCACCGACTCCCCGCCGGCGCGGCGAGAGGGTCCGCAGGTTCCGTGACGGGGCGCCGGGTCCGTCGCAAACGAATGATCACAACGCTTCGACTTAATCATCCCATTCCACTGTTCCCGGGCAAACAGAATGGTTTCGTTTCGTGACACAACGTAATACGTATTTCACTAATACGGCCATCCGTTTATACAGAGCCTGTACTCCGGGCACACGCAACCGATCCGTGCTAGATTCCGGGGATACAGTTCGATCCGACCCCCACAGGGGATTAACCTCCGGCTTCACCCCCCGAAGAGGGCGTAACAATCGCGGAATCGTCACTAGCCGGCATAGGGGGGGCGGCCACAAACGCCCGTATCGTCACATTGATCCTCGACGGAGTAAGAGGGGTGTACCCGGAAGGATCATCACCGTGGAATACGACCCCAATCGTAGTGCGTACATAAGTCCCGTACATCATGGGGACGGCGATAAGGGTTATATCTCGCATCCCGAGGGGATCCGGGTCGGAGATGCTATTCCGACCGGTCCGGGCGCCCCTACCACAGTAGGAAATGCCCCACCTCCGAGTGCGGCTCGAATTAATAATTCACGTCGCCGGGAATTACCGATTGGGTTCGGAGCGTAACCCATAAATCCATCACTAATCCAATTGCTCCGCGTTCGCCGGGATGGATCACCCCGTAAGGAGATGACTGAAGGGGGACGGTAGCGGGTGATGAGGCTACGCATTTGTTATTGGCCTGAGGGACAAGACAATACGGAGGAGACCGTACCGCCCGAAGCGCGTATGAAAGGCTGGGATTTGTTCCCCGAAACCAACCCGGCGGGCAAATTATTCACATTCGATTCGGCGGTCAAAGGCAATTCCGGAGCTGGACAACGGCAGCAGTACGTGCTGACGGAGAAACAATCGTTAGGTATGCCCCCTAAGCCGTCCGATACGTAGGAATATACGAACGCAATTGACTGAAGTCACTCATTCTGATGCCGCGCATTAGAAACACGGGCCGGATGATGATGCCATGGTGGACCAAACAGGAGGGTGTGACGGGCGAATAAGATTTGGCACTCCATTCCCATTGACTGAATTAGCCAAATTAATTTCATTGCCCGAATGGGTAGGATTTCATGCATCTACGGAGCTGTATGCCCTGAGAGGGGCTCGTGCGGTTCGGGAAGGGATCCCCATCCCCCGCCGCGGATGGGGGCAGTCCACTTCGACCCATATGCCTTTGGGCACAGTGATGCATGGCATCGAGGTGGCACCTGGGAAGGGGGGCCAATCAGCCAGAGCGGCAGGTGCTCCGGCAAAGCCAGTCGCAAAGGAAGGTCAATCGGCTACATCGAGATTGCCACCCGGAGAGGTTCGTTCAATACCCCAAAACCGTCCAGCAGTCGTGGGGCAGGCGGGCAATGTCGATTCCAAGAATAGGGCTTCGGGTAAAGCTGGATCCAAGCGTTGGCCCGGCAGTAGGCCCCGAGTCCGGGGGGTGGTTATGAACCCTGTGGATCATCCACACGGGGGCGGTGAGGGCAGAGCTCCGGTCGGTAGGAAAAAGCCTTTGACCCCATGGGGTCGCGCTGCGCTCGGTAGGAGGAGCCGTAGGATGGACCGATATAGCGATAATTATATTCTCCGTCGTCGTAGAACTAGCCGCCGAGAAAGAAGATGAGCGAGGGGTGGTTCGAAACGGCGCGTTCACAAAGAAAAGGTCCTCTTGTAGCCGATCGCTTGCCGGGGGAAATCGAGAGCCTTAGCGCGAGGGGAGGAGGTGGGGTGGTGGTAACTTGGTCCCGTGCATCCGCCATTGTGCCCACCACGATTGGTCATACAGTCGCTGTTCACAATGGGCGAGAACACTTACCCACTTATGTGGCAGACCGTATGGTGGGTCACAGACCTGGGGAATTTGCGCCCACTCGAACCTTTCGGGGGCACGCGGGGAGTGATAAAAAATCTCGTCGCTAATCCTGTAAGTAGGGAGGTAACGTGTAACGAGGAATGAGGGGGTGCCGGTGAGTCCTGAGGTTCGAGCCCCGGCCAGGCATATCAGTATCTCTGCTAGTAAGACACGCAGGGCGGTTGATCAAACTCGTTATCGTCCGCATGAACAAGCACCCACGATACCGGAATTTACGCCCCATCGAGCATGTGATCCCGTTCCACGATTAATTCCATCAGCAGCTGCGAATGCTAGTCGATTGGGCCTGAGCAAAGCTGAACCATTCGTAGGCGGTGCTGAAGCGGGTAAGGGAACCTCTTATAAGAGGCTCCGACCTAGGGCCAAGGGACGGGCTTATCCGATGCGTAAGCATACCCGCCACGCAACTATCGTAGTAAGACAAGGGCACGCGTAGCAAAGACGTATTGATTGGGAGAACCGGGCGATACGGCGTTAGTAGTCTGATCGGGGAGGAAGCGCACGGGACGGAAGACCAATCCACTCGGTTCCCGACTTGGCATAGCCACAAATCATCATCCTAATTGGTCCGCACGACCGAGGATCTATTCTCAGTACGTTCAGGAGGATAAACAAGTACGTGATTGCACTGACGCTTACGTGCACGGGCAGCGTGTGTGGAACCCCGCCGGTTCAGGGGGGAATAGTGGCGCAGAGGGTATTGAACGTGTCGTAATTAGGCGAAAAACCGACTTGCCCTCGGTAGAAACACACGCGGGACCTCCAGCCGTACTGATTAGGAGCCACGGTCGGGGGATCGAGCAATCAAGGATGAATGTGCAACAAAACCTGTCGGATAGCCGGATCGGGAGAGTTCATATCGCTTCGGCTGAAACATCGGGACCTTACGGAGAACCAAATACACCCGCGAAATATATGGCCTCACAACCAGGGAACCGAGTCGCATTCAGAAGAACCACGAAAAAAGCCATTGAGCCCGCGAGGAAGAGTGGCCGGAAGGGCATTAAAACACAGATTGCAGGACGTCCAAATGGAGCCGAGATTGCTCGTGTCGAATGGGCCAGGGAAGGCAGGGTCCCTCCGCAAACCTCACGGGCCCAAATTGATTATCGTTACTATCCAGCCCAAACTGTTTACGGAGTATCGGGAACAAAAGTCCGGATTTTGAGGAATGGGTGAGAATGCGGAACCTTCTACTCCGATCCATGAACAACGTAAGGAATTACTAATGAAGTATCGGAAGGTATTGAGTCGCTCTCTTCCAGCGGTGATATAAACAACCTTCATCCAGGGGAGATGCAGTGTAGACCCGTGCGTGGGTGGGACACAGAATTGGAATCCCTTTGCAGAACAACATCGTCTTACAAAAGTCGCCACGCTTAGCGCGCGACTCGTTTCAATCGAAGCCCCTTGGGCCGGTGAGGAGGGGCCGGAGATTCGATGATGCCGGTTCGCGCCAGAACCCAACTAACTCACTGCCTCGTACCGCCGTGATCCCATCAAACCAACCATGATTTCATCCTGGCTGGGAAGGCTCTTCCTCCAACAGAAAATCAATTTCGATTCGTGAAGCGAAGGGTCGCTTTGCTGCTAATGACGAAAGCGGAATCATCGAGTATCCCTGGCATAACGTATGGTTGCAGAGGAATGACCTCTCGAGAAGCAGCGCAATCACGCATGGAATTGATCGGTGTAAGTACCGAGGGATCCCGCCGAAAATAAGCCTTGAGCCGACGAGTACCGGCGGGGCTGGCTCCATCGAACGGGAAAGGGAACGGATGGAAGGCCCCGCTGCAGAGAAACGGCCCGACCGGAAGCCCGGACGGAAGCTGTGGGAACGACGGGACTCGCGGGCGGAGGAGGAAGGTGAAATATCTGCCGCCTATCGAACGGGATGGCGAAACGAAACGCGGGGAATGGGGGTAGACACATTTTCGGAACGAACGGCGGGGGCAACAACTTGCTTGCCGGCGCGGCTCGTCCGCGTGGAGGGGGTCTGTCGGTCTCAAAAGAGCGCACGTCCGCCCGCGAAGAAGAAGTATTGCCTGCTTCTAAATCCTGTTTTAGTTGCATAAGGACCGACCGGCATAGTGTCGTGTCTCCCGAGGTGCCAATAGATATTGAAACGGATTTAAATCCCTCTCTCTCTCGGACTTTCGCCATTCAATCCAATTCCGGTTCATTCACGCATTTTTGTTGAGTTGGGGTATAATACCGATTTCCTGAGTACCAAGTATCATTCTACACAGCAGCATCTTATCATTCACGAGGAGCCGGATGAGGCTAAACCCTCGTGTCCGATTCCGAAGCAGAGACGGAGCATCGAGTCACCGACCATGACCCGGAAAGAACCAGGTTTCGTAAGCAGCATCGCGGGAGGATGAAAGGAATATCTACCCGCGGTAATCGTATCTGTTTCGGCAGGTTCGGCCTTCAGGCGCTCGAGCCCGCCTGGATAACTTCCAGGCAGATAGAAGCAGGGCGACGCGCGATCACTCGTCACGCCCGCCGCGGCGGAAAGGTGTGGATACGTTTATTCCCCGACAAACCTATCACCGCGAGACCCGCGGAAACACGTATGGGTTCAGGAAAAGGGTCCACGGAATATCGGGTATCCGTCGCCAAACCGGGCAGAGCACTTCATGAGACAGGCGGAGTATCAGAATCCATTGCCGGAGCGGCTATGGGAGTCGCTGCATACAAGACGCCCATACGGACCCGCCTCATAACCGTACCCGCTGAGATGCGGAACGACCCGCGAACGACTATCCGACCGACCAACGGGTGAAAGCTCCAGCATCGACTAAAGGGTACCCATGGTATGGTCAAGTCATACACGGGTAAGCGTTGGGCATATCCGACCCCGCCGAACCACCAGCGCATCCCGGCTCTCGCGCGGGAGAAACAGGGAGAACTGAGGCGAATCCCTGGCCACCCCCTGGCTGGGGGCAAATACGATCCTTGACAGAGAAAACGATTCGGCCCCAAACTTCTTCGAACGCGGCGGACAATAGTGGAGCTAGGAAATCGATGTGTGCTCGAGCTCCAGGAGCTAGTAACCGCGGATACGCGGGTGTTGGTGACACGGTTATAGCCGCGGCCAAAGAAGCAGCACCAAATATGCCTCCCAGGAAGTCAGAGCTAGTTAGGGCCGTGATCGCGCGTACCCGCAAGGGTCTGAACCGTGATAATGGGGCGGCAGTACGATCCGACGACAACGCAGCGGTCGCCATCGATAGGGAGGGAAGTCCCAAGGGAACTCGGGTCTTTGGCCCGGTCGCTCGGGAATCAAGGGAATGTCATTTCGCCAAAACAGTTCCGTCGGCTCCTGAGGTATTACGAGGAATGAGGAATCGTATCATGCTGCGGCAGCGCACGCAGGGCCGGAGTGGTGTTATACTATTCATTCCGATCCGCTGAGCGAGAGCCATCGCAGCGGGGCGAGGGCAAGCGGCCTGGACGCGGTAACGACGGTACGAACCGGCGGATAGGGGATTCGGACCCCCTATCCGCCGGGCTTAAACCCGCCATCAGAACCGTGGGTTTCGGTGGATGAGGGACGAAGGAAGAACCAACCGTCTCCAATGGGTGAAATAAGGAACGGCACGATCCAATCGGTTCTGTCGGCCTCAGTTGCCACTCCTCGGATTATACAGGCGGCTCGATCAAAGCGGGCGGGTAGGGCGACAAACAAAGATTCGTGTTTCATGCCGCCCAGCGGGTACTATATCTCAGGCGGATCCGAGTAACAATGAACATGTCTATCTATACCAGAATAAATCCCCTCCCATGGGCAACGACGCCATTGACGATGTGACAACCGCTCCTAGGAACGCCAGCTCGAGGGGGGCGGAGACGGTTCGAGTATCATCTACTGATATCACTATCAGCATCGGAAGAGTCCTCGTGGAGGAAGGTTTCTCGGGCAACCCCAGAGAGCACCGACAAGGCACGAACCGTTTCCCGGTTTCGACTTCGAAATATCAGGGGAGAACGAGGAAAGCACGCATAACCACTCGTAGGCGTGTAAGCAAGCCCGGCCTAAGGATATATCCCGGTTATAAAGATATACCTGAAGTATCGGGTGGAATAGGAACGGCAACTCCTCCAACTCCCGGTGGAACCACGACGGATCGGGAAGCTCGGCAGAAGCGGATCGGGGGAGAGGCGCCGCGTCACGTGTGGCGATTGAGACCCATATTCGTTCCGTGCGCGTGGGAAGGAAATACTCCTTACGGCTTATGAACGAAAACTGACACCGCTATAAACATGGGTGCGGATCCGGGAGTATAATTCCCTCCCGGCGAAGAGATGGAATTCGGCCGAAATGGAGGGAGTAGTTATTGAATTATCCCGCCCTCAATGCCACGCCTCGAGCTTGTCTGGATGAGATGATGGGCGCACGTCGTCAGGTTCCGAGTCACGCTCCGGGACAGATCGGACGTAATGACGTACGAGCACCACCAAGAGATAGAGCGCGGACTCGAGCCCTGTTTTCCACGCACGCTTCGAGGGACGTACAATTTTGTGACCCGGAGCGGGCGGTGGGCGATCAGTCTCAACATTCCGCAAACCAACGGGCATATTCGATGCCCGATGACACCGGACCTGGATAACGAGCGGCAGACGTGTCATGTAGTAATGAGCAACATCCTCCTTCTCTATAGGTGGGTCCACCCAGAGTCAATATCGTATCAGCAAAAGATTCTTCCAACTAGTAAGTGACCGTATCGGAATAAGGACTACAGACATGAAAATCCGTGCTTCTGTTCGCAAGACCCGTGACAACCGTCGACCGATCCGTAGACGGAGGCGAACCTTGGCAGTTCGCCCCGCTGATCCGAAGCATAAGCGGAGGCAGGGGCAGCAACGCCGTTTTCACGGGGAAGAACCGATTGTTTTGTTGCTCCGGACCCATTCCGGCAATCACTCCTGCACCCGCGCATCGGAATGAATACGAGCAAGGGAGAGAAATCAATCACGAAAAGGATTGGTGGTACGCGCGGGAGTAAACGTAGAAGGATACCCAAGGGAGTTACCCACACTCGGGCAAGTCTTAATAATACCATTGCCACCGTCGCGGATGCAAGAGGACAAGTGGTCCCCCGGTTCCCCGCTGGTGCCTGCGGATTCGGGGGTGCCAGAAAGGGTACAGCATTCGCTGCTCAGACTGCAGCGGAGAATGCTATTCGTGCGTTGATTGATCAGGGTGTAAAACGGGCCGAAGTTGTGATAACCGGTCCGGGCCCGGGGCGAGATACAGCATTGAGAGCCATTCGCGGAGGCGGTGTGGTGTTAGGTCTTGTGCGCGACATAACCCCTATGCCCCACAATGGATGTAGACCCCCTAAGAAGAGATGCATACAGATCGGTCGGAGAAGGGGGACGCGACGCAATCGTGAATGGTGATGACACGGACGAGACACAGCTACCCGTGGGACCCGCGTACCGGAGGTGCATCGAACCCAAAGTCGACAATGAGCGTCCCTGTCATAGTCGTTCTATTATACCACCACCCAAGATCGGTCAAGCCAGTACCCTTGGGATCGCTATGCGCAGAGCACCGCCTGGAGAATCGGAAGGAGCGTGCACAACCCCTGCGGGATCCCCGGAGAGAATAAACCACGAGTATCCCGCGATTGCGGGTGTCCGGGAATCGGTACATGAGACTTCGATGAATCTGAAAGAAATCGCGCTTACAGCTCATCCTTCCGCGGCACAAGAGGCACATATCCCTATTGTCGGGCCCGGGAAGGTAGCTGCCCGAGACACTGTACCACCATCCTCCATTGGAATAATTTATCCCGCACAGCATGCAGCTACCGTCACAAGAAAGATTCGTTCCAGTACTGGATCGAGGGTTGAGGGGGGTTGTGGATATCGTAGACGAAATATGGTGGAGTACCAAAAGGGAAGCCCTCCGCCGGATGCCGTATCCATGCCTATACGAAACGCGAATTATAGTATCCACCGTCTCGAGAGCCACAGTGGGGGGATTATGAAAGAGATGCCTCCGCCCGAGGTACGGACCGATGGAAGTCCCACCCCTGGAGAGGCAACTTATGAAGCCTCTCGAGACTCAGCGAACCTTTTCAGCCCTTTTCCGCGCAGTAGTATCAACGCAAGTACCCATGGAAAAAAGTATGCATGAGAGACCGGATTCAGACTGCGCATACTTTCTTTCCATCCGCCGAATATTCGATGGCGGGACGGATGAGAAACGGGTGATTCGATACACCGTATTACCATGTTCATCAACCGCGTCGACCTCCTATCAATTGGGCGGGCCGCTCCGCTCGCCACCGGCAATTCCGCGATCGCACCCACGATCGTGGCAGGTAATCTATAAAACTGAATATATCGGATCGGAGATGCCGATGCACATGATTTATGGACGGACCCGCTGTGCTTGCTAGAGCAGAAGTTATTTCTCCGGTAAGACTGATCGTGGGGGACACCAATGATCCGCCGAGCAGATCAATATGGGAGGGGTGGACAAAAGAAATGCGAGGGTTCGATGGGTGGGCAGTCACGTGCGTGTATCCTCCATCGGTACCTCCTCACCTCAGGGGACGATCCGGCGGCGCATAGAAGTGTCAGATCGCAATAAGGAGGGGTGAAATGAGTGACCAGGATCCGTTGCACGATCGCCCCGACGGGCGGGGGTGGGTCACTTCGATCCCCTTTGTGATTCTCGATATTCCCTCCCCCGTAGCGTCATCACGGGTAATGAAACTGATGTACAGAGCTCTTGTGCCGGGGCGAACGGCGAATACCCTCGGAACGGGCTATGGATATCGGCAGAAGGTACGTTACTGGACGGGGGCGGCCGAGCGAGTAGGAATTGATATTAATGATGAATTTCGGGTCGGGCCTAGAGTCGGGGATTGGTCGATAGGTAAGGCTGCCCCGATACCCAACCGAGGAGCTACCGCAGTACCAATTGGAGAAACTGTTGTAGCTACTGGGCGACGGAACGGATTCTGAGATCTATTCACGTTTTCCAAGAAAGGTACTATCAATGGTCCCGCGGGTACTGCAGCCATTGGGGGAACTCCCGATGATTTATTAGGCACTGTACGGGGTGTTTGGGGTACCGGAGGGGGATGCCGTTCGGGCAGTGTTTCCGAGGGAGTTGCAAATGGATTCGCGGGTTCCCCGATCATGGATGGCTCCGGGACCGCCGAGCCCGTGATGCATGCGATGGTACCCGAGATGACTACTGGGGAAGTATGTGAGGGATCGTTAGGCCGAGCGGGTTCTCCGTGATGATTGTGCCCCATGCCTTTGGCCGGTCTAGCCCTTGGTACAGGATCACTCGAGTCAGGTTTCTTTGTTATTGGGATGGGCAGATGCTTGATCCGTCTCTTCCCCCGTGGAATCGGGCGTGAGATATTTTGCTCGTCCGGCTCAAGCAAGAGCTGGAATGACCCCCCGTCCGGGAGAAAAGAAACGTCGAATAATCCCCAATGTTCCTTTCCATCTACGAACCCCCCGGTGTCGGAACCTCCTCCCCCGTAGCGTAGTTAGTCAAATGCTCATGATCCGAGTGGGCTTTGAGAACCGGGCGTCTCGCTTTGTGGACAGTCTTATCTCCCATTAGTCACTTTCCGAAACTCCCGGGCCTCGGGACGTAATTGGTCTTCACTCGTTCGTATTCCGGCCCAACCGTTTCCTCGGATCCGTCTCTCACTCCGGATACCAGTTCAGTAAGAGGTGCATAGGGAGTGGATGCATCTCATCATCGCGTCTAAACGCCTTTACCATCGCGCGCGCTAGCGGGATGGATTGTACACTCCATCTAGCACGCCGGATCTAGCGGAGCCTAGATAATTCGATCGTGGAGACGACTCTCTTTTTCAAGCCAACAAGATTCTTGCCCCGAGTTTCCACTCCCTGATGGGGGGATAAGGGCGGGATCGGGGTGGAAACGCGTCTCCATATTCGAATGTCAATGCGACGGATTTTATGGAGTATCCGTAAAGCCGATTTAAGGGTTCGGGTCACACGCTCCCGTAATCCATCCTCCATCCATGGAGGATCTATTGCCGAGCATTTCTCGCCGGCCCGAACGGGTCCAAAAGACTTCGAGACAGATCTTTTCCTTATCCATGGGTTATTCGTTGCTCGGGGGAAGTATCTACGGCTGTGGAACAATCGGGAATCGCGGGAGGTCTTGCGGAGTATTCATTTTTATCTTTATTATCGATGGTCGGTCGCGTTATGGGTCATCCGCTCGTGAAGGACCTGGGATACCTTGCTTACGAATTGTCGGAGAGTGCATTGGCATGAACGCGGCGGTGAGGGGAGGTGATGCAAAGGTGTGTGAACTGTGAAAACGGGTCGATGTGGATTGACCTACACTGACACTCCCGCGTGGCGACTCGACCGAAGGAGATCCTATGACAGGGATGGCTTCGGGTACACCGGTCACGATTTTGACGGCCCGATGACCGATTTGATCCCGAGGTGAGGGATAGCCGGTCACACCAGGGGATACGGTTGGTGCAGCCGGAACCACGCCTGTGACCCAGGTTGATTCACGGGGTTTCTTAGATCCGCCCGTGGGATAAACGCGGGGTGCGTGCGGAATCATCGTCGAAACCATCGTACTTGCCGGCCGTCGATGAACTGATCGGACCAACCAACCAAAGTTGACTTCAGTCATCATGTATCGAACGGGGCCAAGAGCTTCTGTGGCGGTCGGACGATGGTGAGAGGTCGTGGCGGAACCAGTGGCTACTTGTACTGAGGGACGGGTCAGAGTAATTCCCCCCAAACGGTGGGGTGTGTTGACGTGAGGCGGGGCGTGTTTGCTAGTAGTATCATCCGCAATCGCCTGAATTTCCGGACGCTCCTCAGACCGATCGTATACTCTATCGAGATGGGTGCACCAACTTTCGGCGACCCCCTCCCGGGGCCGTGCATGGTAATTTCCCTTCATACGGCTTGAGCGGATACGCGGCGGGAGGGATATGCCCCCAGCCCGCCGTTGGATGGCGAACGCACTTTCGGAATACCAATGAGTTTTGATATTTGAGATTTGACAGTGCATCTCCCTTCCTTCGTTCGACGCTTCTGACAATGCTGATACTAAACCGCCCTATCTCCGGGTTGGCCTTCGAAGGATCACTGGCTTCTTGGACAATCTTACCCCTTATTCCCGCGGCCCTACGAACGTGCCTATCCATGGGCGCAGGGTAGGGATTATCCCGTAAACGACCCGGTGGGTATTCAGCCTCGGGTCTCTACTATACTCCGGTGGGCCCTCTCCAGTGGAGGCGCGGTGGGTAATAAGCTTCTACGGTGTCGCCGACTCGATCAAATATGCTAGGGAGCCCGGCGGGCATGAATATGGTGATTGCGGTGGACGAGTTGCTGCGGGTTGGCGCCAACAAACACATTCCTTTATCGGGGAGTCAGATGACTGGGGTGGGCCACGAGGCTGTGATGGATATGCAATTGGCCGTGGTTTCGATCCCCTCGTCGCGTCGTTGGATGCTTCGTTCGATAAACCTTGCGCTCCGGATGCTAACAGCTGTTTCAGTGATGTCCGGCAGGGCAGTATCACCCTACTGCGGAGGGGTGGGTGACGAATGACCTCGTACCATCAATGGTTGTAGACAAGCCGCACGCCCGTATTCCGAATATCCTGTCGTAGGAGAGTCGCGCGATTGAGCTGCCGGCCCGGTCATCTGCCTGCCGGGCGCTTGTACACTACTGAATGGACGAACTATACCTCCCCTCACGTACCCCAATCATTCGCTCCGCGATTCCATTATCCTCCGCCGGTATTCAAACGTTTCTTCGAGGGGGGTGGGTGATAAGATCCCTTTCGTTCGGATATCTCGCTTGTCACCGACTCACGGGGACTCCATCCGCCGGAACGGGGGGGTTATGGGTTTCCGAAATAATGGCTGAGGGGACCGCGGGTAGCGCCATCGCGACACCCATGACGGGTGTGGTTCCCCACCCGGGAGCCGCTCTGCCGTGCTCCGAATTCGGGGGTTTCAATAAATTTCCCACACCAGTCCGTCTCGGCTCGATCCTGGGATTGGTTTGACTATTGGTCCGTGTGGCCGTGAAACTCATTACATCTGTCGGGACTTATTAGCTTTGTGTACTATCATGCTGAGACAGGGAACGAATCATTTTGGGACTACCTTACAACGGAAACTGCAATTCCGGTCGCCACCTCCATACCTCGCTCACCCGTGAGCTCCACTGGTCACGCTCTGTACACCGCTTTCGGGCAACCACCCTCTGAAGAACCTAGAGATCCTTCCGGGGAGCATGGAGATTAGTAAGCCTGTCTGAACGACCGACGACCTTCCCGTGGGCTGGGGGAGGGTCATTTGTTGTTGTTACCGTTATCTGCCCGCCTTGTTTGGACCAACAGTTATTTCCCGCTCTGGATCCTAGGCGGATCCCGGAGGGAGATAGCGAGAGGGATTATTCCCAAAGTACTCACCGGCAGGGATGTATGGACCGATGCTTCCGTGGGCCCTATTATTGTATACAGTGAGCAGGTATGGGGGGGTAGCTCTCGCGCTATCCGCCGGAGAAACAGCATCGTACATACGCAGTGGGAATAGCTTTCGCACTATCCGTCTGGGGTGTAGCCCAACATACCTATATCGAGCTTGCTTCGCACGAAGGACGGGCGGCGTCGGCAATCGAGGTAGATGTTGAACGGTTGCCGTTTCGGATTGATCTCGTAATACCGCTTGTCTCTTCGTAGTTGGGTCCCCTGATTTCTGGGACGTTCCGGGTTCAGCTTGAGCATCTAGATCGGGATCAGTACCAGCAAAAACATCTCTGAACAGGGTCCTGGCACCGTGCCGGATGTGTCCGGAAGAGAAAAGGAGGGCGAATGTAGCGTGACCAGGAGTGGACCGACCTCTCGGGCTGCTACGAGGAACACCGTCAGGCTTTGAGGTAGCGCGGTCAGATTCGGGAATCTCGCCTGATTGAGCACGTCTGGCATGTTTCTTTGCCGTGGCGGGATCACTGAAGCTAACTCCGTCGGGTTCACCGCCAAAAAACTCGACGGTTACACCTACTTGTTCAGCGCTGTACTTGGATTCTGCCCTCCTGGAGGGAACATCGGCTCTCGCAATTCCTTCCTCATCCACCGAAACCACGGGGGATGTTTCAAGGGAGGTGGGCATACGACGTACAAAGGGCTCGTGTCCTTCCTTGTCCCTAAGGACGGCGTGACCCAACCGACCAACAGCTATTCCGTCTCCACTGTCCATCGCGCCCGCTCTGGATAATCCCCCCTTAGCCGGATTACTGCCAATGTAATCATGAGAAGCTGATTTCTCTGGGGTCTTGGACCGAGCCTCAGGCAACCCTGTATTCCCAGCCCGGGCGGATCGAATCCTTCGATCTGTTTCCTGCTGATAGAATCCCTGGTCCCACTGGTAACGAGTAGGGCCGAATGGTTCCACTGGAGTGGTCGCGGAGCCATACCACATGGTTCCAGCAACAATGAGGGCTGCGGGAGGCACGGCGGCGATACTGCTGGGTGAAACGGTTTCCACATTACCCATGCGTAATAATTTGTGTGATCGTTGAGGGGGACGAGCACTGGGGTGAAATGGACCGGCCAATATACCCAAAATACCTGCCGCGATGTGATGGGAAGCTATCCCTCCTGGGACGAAAGGATCGAAACCCGCAGCTCCCCATGCCGGAGCTACGGGTTCTACCCGCCCAGTCAGCCCATAGGGATCAGACACCCATATTCCAGGACCGAGCAAACCCGTGACGTGAAATGCTCCAAATCCGAAACAGAGTACTCCTGGGAGAGATGGATGAACCCCGGAAATCTTAGGCGAATCCGGAGCAGATGTTCCCGTACGCTCGTCGCTGGATATTTCCGAATCCCGATATACCCGGTGCCAGATAGCTGCTAAGAATGGCGAGCCGGGTGGCACGGTATGCGCAGTAGCCACGCCTTCGTAACTCCGAATACCCGCATTAGTGACGGTTTCCCCTGCGATGCTCCAACCACTCCATGGTTCCGTTACTCCTGGGCGGGTCATAGGAGGTATAACGGACATGCCTTGTCTCCGCATGGGATCGAGCGCAGGATCGGATGGATCAGAAACAGCTAATTCATACGGGGCCATCGGACCAGCCCAACCAGAAACTGGCGCCGTATGCATTAGATGTACGGGGGGCGAACGACCAGGATCATTTGATACGACGGTGTGGGCGCGATACCAGGGCAAACCCATGCATATACCCCTTTCTCGGGAGGGGGGTGGGCACTGCGTGACTTTCTCACGTTGGATTATAGGTGGTACTGTGCCGCAGCGTGACCAATCTCTATCCGAGTGACTCACCCACAGGGATCGAAACCCGGCGGCAGTTCTCTGGACCTCTATCCTCCTACCGTCGAATGAGCAAATCCCCTTGTTCCTTTGCGGGTGGGCACAAATAGTTTAGCACCCATTGATCCGACGTAGCAATGGGAATACCAGTACCATCAACTGTGCCCATGGGAAACCCGAAAGGCAGGGAAAGCGGATATTTCGGTGGTAGTTATTGAGTCGTCAATCGGCCGGGGCAATGACAGATAATTTGCGTCGTTCGTGCCAAGGAAGGCACCAACTATGTTATGTATGGTAGGCGCCGCGGTCGGTGGCGTGGCGGATAGTCCGCTTGAGCGGGGTGGGGGGCGGGAACGACACCCCACTGGCGCCGCTGGAAAGGCTAGGGGGTGGTTGATCGATCATCCACCCCGCCGAAACACCGACCAGAGGCGGCTCGGTCGGAGAGCATTGAAACAGGACCTGAGACTCGTCGTGCATGCAATGGTTTTTGCCCCGCAGGACACGCCGCCTTCAGCCCAGGGAGACATAACGCTGAGTCCTCCAAGAGAAACGCCGATTGGTGTCCCGAAAGTCTCCTTTCGAATCTCCGGAGAGGAAGATATGGTTCGGATTGACACACAGTGCGACTTGCTCGAAATACTCGGTTCGACGGAGTCGTCCCGTTATTTCTCCCGATCGAAATGCTTTCACCTCACTCAAGACTGACTGCATGATCAATTATTGGAAGCGCGAGGAGACCCCGCGCGGAGGAAGAAGACGCGTGGCACGGAGGGGATCTGTCGATCGTGAGAACCCATGGTCAGCTCAGGCCAATGGAGCATCCAGGCTTCGTTCGTCGGAATTCCGGCATGGAACCCCACCCGCTGACCGAACCGAGAGGACTGAGAACTCGTTGCTAAGTCGTCACCCAGGCATGACTTGCGGAGCCGGAAGAAGGGTCGGCATGGAATGGGGAAATGACATTGAACCAACGTGCTCCGTATGCGCAGGCAACGATCGGCTTGTATCCCTGAGGCGGAGCATGAACCCACGGATCCTACTCGAAATCTATTCCGAAGCACGAGGATTCTGCTGCGGTGAGACTCGTCAGGTATTGGACAATGCATCAGCTAACGGATAGTTCGGGAAATCCGGAAGAATGAGGGCCAAACAGTGGTGACTTCGGCCCGGGGACGGGCTTGAACTGATAGTGGTAGGAGTGGGAAGACGAGAGAAGCGGGTGACGTGACGGGTGGGCTCTCGCGCCGGCTGTAGTTAATATAAGGTTTTGCTCGGACCGGTAGCTCAAAGAATACCACCCCGAACTGACCTCACGGACCAACCGCTCGAGCCGTATGCATTCAAAAGTGCTCGTACGGTTCCGGGGGAGGATAAGCTGTCCCGTCCATTGTCAGCCCATCCCAACCAACCGACCTTACCGAGAGAGATTGCCATCTTCGGGACAGCACATGGATGACGAAACTGCAAATCAACCTATTCGTATTACGACGCACCCAAATGGGGAGAACCGAAGTCAGGATACTCATTCATATACAAATCCTCCGGGCGGGGCGGTCTCAGCAGGAATATCTGTCTATGATACCATGCAATCCGCGGTACCGGACGTGCATACCATTCGCGTGGGATTGGCCGCTTCAATGGGACCTTCCATATCAACTGGGGGCGAGATCACTAGACGTATGGCGCTACCCCACGCCAGGGTTATGATTCACCAACCTGCTAGCTCTTTCTATGAAGGACAAGCGGGGGAACGTCTGATGGAGGCAGAAGAGATATTGAAACTTCGCGACTGCATTACTAAGATTCATGCACGGAAAACAGGGAAACCCCTATGGGTAGTTTCCAAGGATATGGAAAGAGATGTTTTTACGCCAGCGAGAGAAGCCAGGGTTCATGGCATCACTGATCCTGTAGTCACGGAGACTTCTTTCTCCACGCCCCACAGTCATCAGTAGCTGATTCGGGTCATCGACCGGGACCGGCCGCCGCACCATTGCAACGATTGACGATGCAGTCGACTGCGCCCACCCCTCGTACTACGTATGGATGGCAAGTTGCAGAGGTGCAGCATGGGCCATAAATGCATGCTCTATGCAATGGATCCCGGTGGGTTTACGATTCCAGCCGCCCGCCATCGTCCCTACCTCTATATCGATCCTCGCCGGTGTGGAATCTTAGAACACTTTGGGCTCACTTCTCATATCGTACGAAACGGATTTGAATGATTGTGCGAGATTTATGATGATTCGCCGGAGCATTCATTGGTCGCACGGATCTCTCTCTATCTATCCAACTAGGAGCCCCACCCTTTCTCACTCACCCTTTGGAAACACACCCATGTCAGTCCCCTAGGGCTGGATAGACCCCGCCGTTCCTCCTTCATCCGATGAGAGGCCTTATTAGGGTCGCCGGTCCCGGTGGGTGAATCCCACGCATCGCTCCGGCCGGAGAGAATGCTTACGATCCAGCAACTCATCGTAATGAAGGAGTCGGAGAAAGCCGATTAAAATTGGTACGGAATCCCCTGCTGGCCCCAATGCAGTGGAGTATGTACTAGCTAGAGTGTAGGCGCAACTCACTTCGATCTGGTTGGGGTTGGGCGCGGGGGGAAGCAAATTGCTACAGCATGGGGATACGTCGCTGCCATTGCGAGGTACAGATTTATCATATACCGACGGTATTGTCGTTGGGAGGACGAAATCCGTGGTTTCCTTCTTCGGTGGAGGATGACCGACCGGGCCGGGCGGGTTTCCTCCCGACGTGGCACAGAAGGGCATTCTTCCTCGGTCGGCTATATCGAACGGTCATCGATCCGACGATGAATCGATCTTGCTCGTTCCTGGCAATTAGTCGCAGAAATGGCGGATGGGGAGGTCAGCTATCCAGTCAATCCTCGCCATGCCGTTACCGCGGCGAGTAATCCTCGCCCGTTATTCAATGGAAGCTCGGCTCGCCCATCCTGCTCCGCCGGACCCACTTTTCGGTTACGAACCCTATGGAGATCGTAGCAGAGGCCTTGGGAATCTTTTCTCTTCACATACATTCATTGTTGGGAAGATCGATGTTACCCCACACTGGGTCGCGAAATCGAAAGATCCTTACCCTACGCATGAAACGCAATTCTCCGCCGGAGTCGCATTCCCCCGCGTTCGGGCAACGGGACGATGGATGGTCCTGAAGCAATATCCCGCCCGTTGAGTGATCCCAATCCAATATCTGTCAACTCGTCGAAATGACCCGACCCTCGCGACGCGATTCGGTCAGATATTGTCATCACGTTCTTGTGTCTCCCCGGAAGGAATAGATGGAGACAAATACAATAGGGGATATGTGAGAATCTTTCCACTACGATCCACCCGAGCATTCGGCCGGCGGTCGGTGATTGACCAACCAGGGTGAACAACAACGGCAAGGGTGGAACGCGTCTCGGCAGAATCAGAGAAATAGATGGAATGAAACTAGCGTCGGGATTTCGAGGAGCTCATTTGAGGCTTGTTCGAGCCAGTAAGCAGCAGATGGTCCGGGCTATGGCTTCCCACCGCCGAGACAGAGATAAATGTCAGAGAGCGTCCACGGATAGCCCTGCCGGACTCTCCTACGCAAAATCCATTCGGCATTTGTCCACCAACCAAGTTTTGTCGGATCGTCAAGTGCCCGCCGCAGATGGATGGCTGTACCAGATATCGGCAGCCCCCAACGCTATCTTGGGAATCTCGGCAAGTGATGGTGGCGGCGGCGAGTAGAGCCTCTCTCCCTCGCTCGGGCAATCGCTCCCGCGCGTGACTACAGCCGGTGGGTGGCGGGCGAACCGCCTCAAATCCGGTCCGGCCGCCGGAAAGAGGTTCTCATGCGTTTCATCCCAGTTCCATGCCACCACCCGATCAATCGTGCTTACCCATGAGTAGAATCAATTGGATCTCGTTACTGACGATAGAGGGTGACAGGGCTGAGATGCGAGCTCGCTTCGCGGCAGTAGTCATGAGACGTTGTTGTTTCGAAGTTGATCTGTTCATTCGCTTGGGCAAGATCTTCCCCCGCTTGCTGGGAGATCTTCGGGGTGAACTCGTATTTTTGTGATCAACAGTTTCTCCTGGTCCGCCGACCAGTGATGGTAGCAGACGCCTACGAGAGGACAACCTGGACCCGTTCGTAGTTCCCTTCGTGGGCTTCGGCCCATCAAACCCCTGTTCCCTCGCTTCCCCGTGGTAGCTGATGACTGACGGTTAGTACGATGTTTCGTTGATTCCATTCGATCGAGTAGGCGTATCGCGACGGTTCTCCCAGGTGGAGTGGTGTATCTGGCCGGAAACACCTGAGGATTTTCCACCAGCACCACTCCGTCCGGTCCGGGCGCGCCCGGTACGTTCCAGGTCAATTGTCGCTCTTACATCCCTAGTACCAGCCACAGTCTGCCGAACGGGGTGCAAATTCGTTTTCATCATCATACCGATGAGGGATTGCGGCGGGAGAGAGTAACGTTTTGATTGAGATGACCAACCACCTTACGATGCCCCCGTGCTACCTACCAATCCGATCCGGCGGAGACTGTATTCATTACTATATATACATAGTCGTGGTGGTGGGGAGATTTTGGATCCTTATACCCCCCGCCTTCCCCATCGATGGAGCAGACGTGTCAGGCTGGCTCCCCTATCCGAACCCGTGCTGGGAGTGGGATATGAACAAGCCGATTCGATCGAAGCCATTGAAATTCCTGAGGTTACCGCACGGACGATCGGAGAGGCCGAGACAGTTAGGGTTCCCTAACCTAAGCGGGAGGGGAAACTGGAGCGTCCGGAAAGAAACGATTAATCTCAATCGATGAACCGGCCAAAGATCCAAACCGCGACATGGCTAGGACAGGCGCTGCGGGGGGATATGTTTTGACATCCTGCGTCGTAAGTTCCTCCCTTTCCATTAATTCCCCGACCAATATATCGTTTTCCAGTTCGACGCGAATCCGAAAGATTTTAACCAAATTTCGGATTCGTGAAAAGGTCCCCTTCTCATACCGAGCATACGACGATTTTATACCGTACGGTGCTGCACGGTAAAATGGTGGCCCATCCACCGAGGGGAGGGGGTTGCCGGGTGGGAAGGAAAAGGTTTGAGGTGGGCAACAAGGCGGGTATCTCGTAATACTATGGTTTGGTTGGTTGTGACCATCCAACCGCCACGCGATAGATAACTGCTCGCGAACGCGCGTGCGCGGGCGAGTTGGCTGCGCGGTGCTTGCTGGGTTCATCACAACGGATTGAGTCTCCGGCGGATACCGCCACAAAACCCTTATTCCTTCCCGAAACACGCTGGAGCTGGTGTAGGGTCTGATGGGATAAGAGGGTCCCGCTCATCCTCAAACACGAGTAAGGGGATCGATCGCAATTAGCGGGGGCGGACGGCGGGCAGGGGTCGATTTGACATCGTGGTTCCGATGAGGTACAATAGATATGACGCAAGGAGTGAGTGGTTCCGGGTGGAAGATCGGCAGTAGCACGACGCAACCAGCTCGGTGGCGCTCTTGCTGCGGAGTGCGAAACGCCCGCCGAGGGGCGGGTTCGAATCCCATCCATCGTCTAATCCCTGACCATGGGGACCGCGTAGCCGAGGACCCAGCACAGAATCAATATTGACTCGGCGGGGGTTGGAGTAAAGACTCAGAGGCATGTATTCATTTGCGAGTTCCTCCTTACCTGAAGCTCCCACCTTCACGCACCGAGCAAACCAAATAGCGCTCTTAGTTCAGTCCGGTGGAACGCGGGTCTCCAAAACCCGATGCCGTAGGTTCGAATCCTACAGAGCGCGCGGTAGCATCGTTATGGTAATAATAAACTTATCCATACATAGAATTGGCCGCGTCCCTGGCTCCTTCGATCCGTTGACCCGTATAATCATTGATAGGATCCGATTTGTATCCGCTCGCGGGCGGTGGGCGAAAAAGCGGGCGTGTTCTCATGAGCGTCGTTTCATCTCTCACCCAACTGATCCGATCATCGCTCGCCGCGGCGGTGTTGCAAATATGCAGTTACGGATGGTCCAGCTGAAGTTATTGGAATCAAACCCGATACGGTTCCGGGTAGTGGGGCTTCAACCGTTTTCCCTCCCTGGGCCAACGAAGGTGATATCTGGCCTTTCTTTGTATATATAGTCCCCGAGTATGCTCCGAGTCTCAGTAACCATGGTATATCCGGCGGGCAGTCCCACCCATCAAGCGAAACCCTGGAGATCCCTCAGTCAGCTCAATATTCCGTTCGGAAGGATTCATTCTCCCCTCCTTTCTTTCGGCGGATCCGTACGATATTTCATCCGGTATCAAGGAATTTGTATCTTGCGGAGACCGATGGATGGAACCGGAGCTGAAGCTAGGGCAGCCAAAGGAAGTCCCGGGTGATCGAATATGGTGGGCGTAATGCGGAGACAGGGACACTTGACAACGATAACGGTTTTAGTATACACCTCCGTGATGCAATTATCCAGGTGCTTACGTTGTTCCATCGGAGAGTGATAGATACGTCACTGCTGCTGGGATTGGCGAACGGCTTTTCACTCATAGTCAATCAGTATTGACCCCGTACCCATCCATGCCTATCCGTCTTCTGTAGATACCCGTATAGATGGATATATATATATATAGACGAATAGGGGTGTGAGATACATACACTACCGCACGTATCCCGTAAGTGCGGAACAACGACGGTATGCTCCCCCTGTCTAGTCCGAACTGTATGATGCGGCGGATGGATAGGCAAATTATGACAGTCAGTTCCGGGGACCTTAGTGAGGATTGACCCTGCTTCAATCGAACCAGAAATTCCATGATTTCATGGTCGGTCGTCTACGCGCGATCGCCACCCTGCCTGCCGTTCGCACTGCTTTTTCCCGTGCCCTGTTCTCTCCATACTTACCTCTGTACAAACCTTTACTTCCCTATGTGCGGAACATGACGTTTTTTGCCCATCCCCGACCTAGAGGACGGACGGCGCGGTATTGCCACAGCGCTGCCCTGGCCCGGTCAGCCGTCTCCGCTCCACCCGATCAAGTGAGCGGAATGAATTCCCTCCCACTCATTTATGCGTCGCGACCGCCGTAGACACGATGCGATGCACGCATGGTTTTGCCGTCTCTTCCGCGGCGGGCCATCGGAAATGCCGACTCGCGCGCGGCTGACGCCGGGCAGCCGACCGAATCTAGCAATGATCGGGATTAGTTAGTGATCTCACGTGCATGGAACGATGTGACGACGGCTGTGCTCGTCTGCCTGCCCCCCTCCCACGCCTAGTGGGGCGAGGTACTACCGTATATTCTATTCTAGTATTCCAGCTCATCTCTCGCCCGACCGGTATTCCCGGGAGCAACCAACCTGTCTTGCCACGTTGAAGATACGCTAGCTATACTGGTCTAGCACGCTTACTTAGGGGATACCCTCTACGCAGCAGGGTCGACAATCTAACGGGGCTTCAAGGAAATTTCAGTGGATTATACCCCCTGGCTGGCTCTGCTCCGTGGAATCGATACCACCCCCGCGCCTACGGGAAACATGTAACACGGAGCTAAGCTAACCATGTCTGGGAGCACGGGAGAACGCCCTTTCGCCGACATTGTCACCAGTATTCGATATCGGGTGATTCATAGCATCACCATACCTCCCTTGTCCATCGCGGGTTGGTTATTTGTCAGTACGGGCTCGGCTTATGACGTTTCCGGGAGTCCTCGACCAAACGAGTATTCCACGGAGAGCCGGCGAGATATTCCATTAATAACTGGCCGTTTCGATTCGTCGGAACAAATCGATGGATTCACTGGATCCTCGCAGAGGATAGCAATGACTATAGATAGAACTCATCCGATCCCCACAGCCAGATGGCCGGCCATTCATGGACCAGCCGTACCTACGGTCCCCCTCCCAGGATCAATACCAGCAACGCAATCCATACAGCGGCGAATCCTACCCGGAGCGCGAAGCTACGACACAACGGAATCCGAACGAACAAAGTGTGGAATTGAACCGTACCAGCCTTTACTGGGGGCCGTTACTAATCCTCGCACCCGCTGTTTCATTCCCCAATCACTCCTCCAATCAATCATGCCAAATAGTTCATTGGTCCGCCGCGCGTCGTAAAGACCTAGGATTCCGCCGATCGCCCGTGACCGCCCATGCGCAGCCATGGCCACCTGGTCAGGCATGAAAGGAAGTAGGATAGACGGCTAATACCACCGGAAGGACCCCTCCGTGGCTGGTAGGCACTACAGTCGGTACCCTTGTGATCGGTTCAGTAGGTATCTCTTTTCATGGTCCACACCCTGGATCAGGGTCATCCCTATGACAATGGGATGTGGATGACTTGGACCTACATCCATCGGCTGATGGGTGGGCAGCGCCGTACGCATGCAGGGCCGGTTCTTTCTATATATTGGTCAGTCCAGCCAATAGTACAAACCGCGCCGCGCGCCTCACCCGTTCCGCTCGGGCTCGTGGTAAATGTAAATAATGTGTGGAGTATCGATCGCCTAACTAAACTCATGGTCGTCCTCCGTTTTGCCTCGAGTCATTCATGTCTCCCCCTCACCACGTCGAAGAGCGTCAAACGCGTCGTCATATTACATATCAAGTTGAGTGAAGTTAGATGAAGCCAATTATCTTCCGTTGGTATGGAACATACGGCAGTAGGGTGGAGGGACGGGACTATAGCCGCTACGGGAGCGTAACGTATGGTAGGTAGTACGCTATTTATTCCCCGCCGACCCTCCTCGCGCGTCGGTCGATTGAATATGCAGAACAATGACATAATACCTTCGATGCTACATATCCTGCATGACGAAGATCGCGCGTGATCACGAGTCCCGAGCGAGCCGCGGCGGATCATTTATGCTCATAGTGTTGAATGATGAGACCTCGGCCCATAATCAATGATTATTAGTCTCCGCAAAAGCCGGCGGGGCTGCGCGGTGGATCCCGCCGCGCCTCCTCCTGCCCGAGGATAATCCGGTTCTTTGTAGTATCAAACAAAATTCGTTTTCTCGAACATACATAATAGGGGGCTGCGAGAGTATCCTTAACCCCAGTCGCCGGCAGCATCCGCCCCCTTACCTCGCGCTATGCGCTGCCCTGCCGCTCCCTGTTCCGGACCGTATTATCCGAGCCGCAGCGGGAAGGGGGTCAATGAGCAAGAGATCCGGCAATTTGCGAACCGAATCTCCCCGGTGAGTGCCGGTGATTGACGAGCGTGGAGACTCGACCGACTCCGCCCGCCGCCTGGGCCTGGGCCAGCGAAATCGAATTCGCCGCGGTCTTTTCGCAGAGTGGGGCAGGGCGGCTACGCCGGGCAAGGCCAAATCAGGAGAAGAGGTTAGGCTCCCGGAGCGGAGGGAGCTCTTCGTCCCCTCCCCAATCACGGATCCATATACCTAATCACACACCGCGCGCGGCGCCTACCATACATAACATAGTTGGTGCCTTCCTTGGCACGAACGACGCAAATTATCTGTCATTGCCCCAACCGATTGACGACTCAGCACGGGCATTGCGACTCGCGGTGTGAAGAGGACCGACCTGGGAGTTCTTCATCTCGGCCAATTGGACCTTCTCGAACTGTTTTTTCTTAGGTACTGGGAGTGTCTGTGCCGGAATAACCGGTGCAGGAAATAACAAAGGACCTTGAACGCGTGACGGATCTTGAGGTGCTATTTCTGCGTCTCCCTGACCGGATCCACCTACATTAGGATTATTGGTTGACGGTTGATCGGCTTTAGTCAATTCACCCTCCGTAACGGTGAGTTCCGGTCCTGGCGGCACGGTCTCAACCACCGTACGACCATCCGGTGTATTATCAGTCGTTGCCTCATATCCACCCTTATCTTTGCGCAAAATCTGACTCGCTCTGCCCGCGACTGAGGCGTTGCAAATTGTGTTGTTACTCTTGCTCCCATCGGGATGAATTTGTCCTCTCCCCCTGTTACCACCCACATATATTGGGTACTTCGGAAGATGAGCCCCTTCCTCGGTGGCAGGGTCCGGCGGGAGGATGGGGGACGCAATCTCACTGTGCTTCGCACCAGGGACGGGACCTGTCACCGGAATATTTTGTTTATCGGGACGATGAGCCTGAAAGAAAGGATTACCCACTCTCTCCCGGATTTCGGGAGTGATACGCTCGGGAGTAGCCAATTTGGATCCTTCGGGTGGAGTGGGGACGGCTCCCGCGTTCGGAGCTCCTTTCTTACCGTTAGCCGGTACTTGCTTCACTCGCGCGTCATAAGGTATTCTCACGACTGCTTCGGGTGCGGTATCCGGGAGTACAGGCTGCGGAACCTCGATATCCACGGGTTTCTTCGCCGAGTGACGATTGGCACATACGATACGCCCAGTGGCCTCTCGAGGGTTTTCATAACCCTGCTGCGCAGAGATCGGATGTGATTTCGAGGTGGGAGGCCGAGCCATTATTGCGCTCATTACGATCAGGATCGGGATTGATCGAGTCACCAGCTTCACCCCGGCATAAGTATTATTCGGCGTGGTCCGATGGTTCGTTTCAAAGATTTTCGCGGGGTGGATGCCTTAAGCGTTCCGTCGCGGGAGACTCCATGTGTTCGCGACCATGCAATTGCGGTAGTGCGAGAAGGCTCGGTGCGGGGTTAGGCGGGAAGAGTATACTACGTCTACCCCGGATTGATCTAGGGTCGGTGGGGGTGGCAGCAGCCCCAGCCAGGATTGGGTCATCGAACGAGGTCAAATCTTCGAAGAAGCAGGCCCATTTCTGCTCAGCCATTCGGATCGATGCCTGGAGTGCCGGTCGACCAAGCCCCGTTCTAGATCTATGCATGGTACAGATTGCGGAACCGAACCAGGTACAGTATTCGCCGTAAATGCGAATACAGGAGCTGCGTAGATTCCCGCGTCGTTTGGTCTTGCGCGGGAAAGAAAGTCCTTTATCCTTCGAGGAGTTGGCCCCGCCCCCGATTCGCGGGGGTGGAGCTCGAGGAGACCATTCCCGATGGAGGAACCCGCTCGAAGTTACCTCGACCTAAGCCGATGATTTCCTATTAATCTGTTCCGTCTCACCCGGCAGCCTCTCCTTCGTCGGCTGTGAGACTTCAGTGAAGACCATATCTGATACCGATCTGGATTCATTCGAAGTATTTGATGGAGAAATGCCCATTCTGCGTTCCGGAACACCACAATGTACGACGAAGAAGTCACCTACTTCCGTAGCCATGTACGGTGGGCTGGCTCTCCGACCGAGAGCGCCCCGCCGGATACGAGACTGATATTTCGTAGGGCAAATATTTATATTTGACATCTGTTTAGTAGCCTCGTACGCGCTGACTGAGGGCGGAGCGGGGTTTGATGATCACTCCACCGGCTAACCACCCGGTACGATCTCGGTTTCGTAAGTGCTATCCATGCCTCCGCCGGGCCAATCTCTTGGTCCTCCTCTAACGCGTCATCACTTTCTTCCTTCCGTCGAACGCCCATCAATCAGCTGCTCCAGGGCCCAATGGCTAATCCCGATCGAGTTCGTCGAGGTTCACCCTCCCTCGTCGAGTCCTTCAATCGAGGCATCTAGGGAACGAGCTGATTCGGCAGCTTCTCGTTCCATGTCCCGCGGGGTCGGATGCTCTCCGGCACGGATCGGAAGAACATTCTGTTGCTGGCCGCCCTCCATCCTCATGCGAGGGACGTGGCGAGAATCGATACCTTCCTCCATCCGTATCGCTTGTACGTATTCCAAAGGAAATCGAGTATAGATCCGACGAGTCTCTCCCGGGAATCCCCAACGCGGTGAAGGAATCATTCCTCCTTGCTTGTCATACCTATCGCAGCCACTACCTACGCTCCACGGGATCGTGCGCCACGAGTGAGGGCTGGGGAACAGGCCCGAGATACCATAGAAACACATTACAATCCCTTGCGGGACAAGGGGAGTGAGCTGAGATGGCGGGAGGGGCGGCGTCAAATCCCTATCAAGGTAGCTAGGGATTCCGACCGAGAAAAACCCTGGTGCGCCTGGCAAAGTTGTGCGAGCCCGAAACAAATTACCCACCCTTCGAGACCCTTCGATAGGTTCTACCCGAGGCCATTCGGATTGCTGATCCGTAGCAAGGCCTCCAAGATGTGAAATCTGATGGGACGGGTGTAAGGAATTCAAGGTCATTATTCCTCCTCCTATAAACCCCGCCACGGATATGCATGTGGGAATCAAATCATTCCCATTCGCAGAGGCAAAACTGTCGATCGCCGCCCACCTGCTAATTTCTATCTAACCCTATACATACACTCGCGGAGGATCCAGTGCCCGCCCGAAACCGCCGGCCGCTTCGCCGGTACGGATACGGGGTGAATCATCAATCAATCGGCGGAATTATGTATTATACGGCTGGACCCGTAATTAGCTCATATTGAAAGCAATTTCTTTGGAGAGGCATTTACAATGCGGCGCGTTCGGACTTCGAGCAAGGGGTGGGTGGGGTCAGCACATTTGGTCCTTCCTAACGAGCAAAAGGTGAATACATTCATGACTGGGATGGGGCCGGGGATGAGTACGAGCAGCGGGATACATTCACCGTGATGATGCGGCCACGCCGCACGAGATATCATGCAATCTCGTCCCCCTCTGTATGTACGAGCGAGAAGGCCATCGTGATTGCTGGGGGGACTAGACCTACTGGAGGCACAAATACAGAGGGTGGATGAGAGGCTGCCGTATGAAAGTCACCTCGGATAAGAGGGTATTTGGGCTTATGATGAGCGAGAGCAAGCGGGGGGGCTGGTGGGATTACTTCCGTCACTCGGCGCTGCTAGGACGGGTGCCAGGTGGGTGATAACTTCGCTTCCCCCGTCTGTCGGGGATCAGATTTCCTTGATTGAACATTTTCTTCTTCCCACTCGCTCGGGCCAGAACTCATTCCCCACTCACGCACATGTATAATTGTGAAATGCTTGCCCCGTCCTTGTAGCAGGAATACCCGCTGACCGAGTCGAATCCCTCCCGCAAACTCGGCGCTCACCTCAAACCGAAACAGGATTGTGACGGTGCAATAATCCGTTCCTATATAGAGAGTAATATTATAACTCGAGTCATCATATATATCGAGCGGGATGGCAATCGGGCAGTTTGAAAAGAAACCCGCCCGTCTCCGACGAAAGATTATACGGTTCTGATGAGAATCTTCATCGTAGGGTTCAGGAGCGCCCCGAGCAATCATGTTTTCATCCGTGCAGTGCAGTCAGGTGCCGTCATCATTTAGAGGTTCAGTTCTATAGGTACCTCCCATTTGTTTGCGGATGATACCTATGCTCGTTCCTCACGGATGGGGCGGGGCGGCGGCACGTTCCCCCAACCCGTGGTCCCCACGTAGTATCGAGTTTTTGAAAGTACTCGGCGGGTAACTGACAGCTGTTTCAAAATGTGCCTGCCCCCCCCCACCCCTCCTTCCCTCCCAATAGGTATTCCGATTGATTCCTCGGTCCTGCGCCGCGTACCGGCTCGTCCGGGACGTGAACTCTCCTTATCGAAAGAACCGGATAAGCGTATCCACTATACCAGTAACGGCCTACAAACTCGTGCTCCCCTGGAATCAGGAGGAGGGAGGAGGGTCGATATAGATAGTTATGACTCCCCCCGCCCGCATGAGGGTAAAGTTCATTCAAGTCGTTTCAGTAGTGAATCACACGAGCGAATGCCCGTCGACCCGGCGATCACCCATCTACGCGATTCATTCACTTATTCCGCCGATACAACCGACCCACGCCTCTGGACCGACCGTTCCATCCGATTCGGGCGAGGGTTATGACGGACGATGAACATTCAACCGAGCGAGTTGGAAGACATACGGCCGGCGATCTCCACGGCTTTTCAAGGTTCGGGGTCAAAACATCACCCTACATCCCACATTCATTCCCGGCGAGCAGGCTATATTTTGAAACCACCCCTCCCTAGCCGCCCGGTCGGGACTGAAGACCGGCGGCCGGCTGATAGCCGCGAACCTCGTCATTGATGAAGGGATCGATCATATATGATTCCTTAGACCGGCGGGCAATAACGATTCGTTGTTAGTGAGTCCTACGGATGGCTGAAGCCAATTCACTCATCATTCCTACCTCTGGCCCAAGGGGCGGGGGTGAGGTGAGTGAAGTATTAATTACCCACCGCTCGCGTCGTGCCGTTGCAACAAACATGCTCGGTATGATTCGAGGGGTCGGTCCGATAGGGGATAGTGGCCCGCCCCTATTGGGGGACCTTCCACAAAACGTCAGCCGTATCAAAGAATGTCAGTCGTATCAAAGAATGTCAACCGTATCAAATTCGGACTTGATTTCTTTCCGTGCCTCGCGAGCCGCAGCTGGTTCAGGACTCCACTTACTAGCTTCACGAATAGCCTCATTACCCTCAAGAGCGGGATCACGTCCTTCGTTACGGGCTTGTACACAAGCTTCCGAAGCGACTCGATTAGCTACTGCACCTGGTGCGTTCCCCCAAGGGTGGCCCGAAGTTCCCCCGCCGAGTTGTAGTGCAGAATCGTCTCCAAAGATTTCGGTCAAAGCGGGCATATGCCGAACGTGAATGCCTCCGGAGGCGACGGGCGGGACACCAGGCATGGATACCCAATCTTGGGTGGGATGAATACCGCGACTTCGGTCCTTGTCAATATGATCATCCCGAAGCAGATCCGCGAAACCTAGGGTTACTTGGCGTTCCCCCTCAAGCTTACCCACCACGGTACCAGCATGGATGTGATCTCCACCGGACGTGCGTGATGCTTTGGCCGATACACGGGGATGAGTACCATGATTTCTTTGTCTGTCAATAACAGCATGCGTTGCGCGATGGATATGTGGGAGTAGACCATTGTCTCGGCAATGATAGGCCAGACTAGTATTTGCGGTAAAACCTCCTGTCGAATGGTCATGCATGGTGGTGGGCACTCCCGATTCCCTAGCGGATTCTGCCCTCTTCATCGTTTCGTCGCGCGCGCCCGCAGTAGCATTCAGGTGATGACCCTTAATCTCGCCTGTCTCAGCCTGGGCCTTATTAAGAGCTTCCGCTACGGATACGAAACGGTCTCGCCGACGCATGAATGGTTGAGGATTCACGTTCTCATCATCTTTGGTGAAATCGAGTCCACCACGAAGACGTTCATAGGCTGCTCTGCCGTAGTTTTTAGCAGATAGACCCAACTTGGGTTTGATAGTACATCCCAGCGAAGGACGGCCATGTTTGTTCGATTTATCCCTTTCGACTTGGATACCGTGAGGCGGACCTTTGAAGGTCTTGGAATAAGCGGGGGGGATTCGCAGATCCTCCGAACGCAGGGCTCGTGAGGCCTTGGATCCAGAAACATTACCCACTATGGAGGTGGACATGTTGGTAACGGAACCTTCCTCAAACGGGTCCGAAGGATGGGCTGCATAGGCAATGTATTGATCTTTTTCCCCGGGAACGGGTTCGATATCGTAGCACCGACCTTTATAACGATCAAGATTAGTAAGTCCGTCGGTCCAAACGGTAGTCCACGTGCCGGTGGAGGATTCCGCGGCTACTGCGGCTCCCGCTTCTTCGGCCGGCGCTCCGGGTTGCGGGGTCGTTCGGGATGCTGCCGGGATATCGGTGGCTTGAGTCTCGTAATCGGGAGTGTAATGAGTTAATCTGTAATCCCTCACGCCGGCCTTGGATCCAACACTTGCTTTGGTTTCTGTTTGCGGTGACGTGGGTTCCTCCCCGAAGTTCAATCAATAACTCTTGCAAGGATGATGAATGAGGTCTGCTCGACGGATGAAACGTTCGTTCTATGACTCGATCGCGGACGACAAAGCATTTCATTTGTTGCACCGCCCGGGCTGGCCGCCGGCCGGGCTCCAGGATCGATCTTCCTCGACAGCAAGGCACTACCATTGTATCTTGTTCTCAATACGTCACGCAACCCGGCGGGGCGGTTGGTCAGTATCCGTGGAATCATCTTCGTCACAGAGGGCCCCGCCTCTGCCAGAGGAAAGGACAACAGGGTTCGAACTCGAGCATTTACTTACTGGGTTGAGTAATGACTGTTCGTTCAGGATAAGATCGGACGAGAGGGGGCGGCGGACCGGCCTCCCCCGCCCAAACCGTATGCCTTGGCCAACAGGGAAGGAATGATCGCCTTGCCGCGACCGCGCGTGGGAAGCGCCTCCGCCCGAGATGAATGAATGAATGAATGAATGAATGAATGAATGAATGAATGAATGAATGGCGCCGCCCGTGGCTCCGCCGGGATCCCCCCGTAGCTGCTGGCGGGGTTTCCCCTTCCGCGTCGGCACCGACCCAGAGTAGAGTAGCCCATCAAGCGTGAAATCGGTTGATTGACGAGGAGCGAGTGGAGGATATAGAATATCTGTGTAGAGTATTGGGGGGGGCACCAGGAGCGGCAGGAAGGACAATAATATGATCGGGATTGAGTTCAATCTTATTATGTATCATGGTATGAGTTCGTCAAGGCCGCCCCGAAACGCAAAACTGTTTCGCAAGTAAGGGTAAGTGGTGCTGTTATATCCCGCGAGGGCGGAACCAAAGGAATGAACTGATTTGCACCAAGTATGTATGAGTGAACTAGGGTGCCACTCCATCGAACGATCTAGTACCGAAGATCCTGATCAGTACGATCAGCGGGCGGAGAATCCAATACCACCGGGATCCCACGAAAATCAATGCTCTCGCTTCCGGGGTCGCCCCCCGCTCCGGGAATGTGGGACGTACTACCCAGATTATTGGTCCAGTCCCAGATGTGTCTCCCTCCCCGGACGAGATGCCTGGCATCTACAATCCTTCGACGGTCAAAGGCCGAAATCCGGCTGGTCAAGAAATCAATGCCACTCGCGAGGTACAACAATCCCTGGGGAATAATGAGGTGCGAGCTGCAGCTACGAGCGCGACGGATGGCCCAACGAGGGGAATGGAAGTTCTTGACACGGGAGCTCCCCTGAGTGTGCCGGTCGGTGAAGCTACTCCTGGACGAACCCTCAATGTTCCTGGGGAACCTGTCGATGATTTAGGTTCCGTGGGTGCCGGCACAAAACCTCCCACCCATAGAACCGCTCCAGCCTCCGCGCAGTCAGATACCAAACTACCGATCTCTGAGACGGGGACCAAAGTGGTAGATCCGTTAGCTCCTCACCGCCGTGGAGGAAAGATTGGATTGTCCGGGGGGGCCGGGGTAGGAAAAACAGCACCGATCATGGAATCGATTAACAACACTGCCAAGGCCCACGGGGGCGTATCCGTATCCGGCGGGGCGGGAGAGCGTACCCGCGAGGGGAACGACCTTCACATGGAAATGAAAGAACCGAAGGTGATTAATGAACAGAATATTTCCGAACCAAAAGTGGCTTTGGCCCACGGTCAGACGAATGAACCACCGGGAGCTCGTACGAGAGTTGGTTCAACCGCTTCAACCACGGCCGAATATCCCAGGGATCCTAATAAGCAAGACGTACCCCCGTCCACCGACAATACCCCTCGATCTGCTCAAGCGGGATCCGAAGTCTCCGCTCCATCAGGTAGAATGCCTCCCGCTGTGGGCCATCAGCCGACGCCCGGCACAGAAACGGGTTCTTCGCAAGAAAGAATTACTTCCACAAGAGAGGGACCTACCACCCCCACTCAAGCGGTCCATGTACCCGCGGACGATTTGACCGACCCTGCTCCTGCCACAACATTCGCGCATTCGGATGCTACCACCGTGCTCTCTAGGGGATTAGCTGCCAAGGGTACTCACCCAGCAGTAGATCCCTCAGATCCAACTCCTACCACGCCTCAACCCCGGATTGCAGGCGAGCAACACTACAGAACTGCGCAGGGAGTGAAGCAAACTCCGCAACGTTACAAGGAACCTCAAGACATTACAGCTATTCCTGGACTTGATGAATCACCGGAGGAAGATCGTTTGCCTGTGGCGAGAGCGCGAAAGATAGAACGTTCCTTATCGCAACCCCTTCTCGTGGCAGAGGTGCTTACCGGTTCTCCAGGGAAACACGTCACTCCCGCAGAAACCACCAAGGGTTTTCAAATGGTCCCCACCGGAGAATTAGATAGTCCTCCCGAACAACCTTTTCACCCGGTAGGTAATATCGATGAAGCGACCGCGAAGGCTGCAATGGTCTAATGAGCGGAGATCTGAAAAAACGACTCCAAACCCCCGCGCGATGACTCCTAATCAAGTTGTTCGGAATCCGGAAGCTCAGGAGGTTATTCTATCCACAAGTAGTGGTCAAATCGGCGTATTATCTAACCACGCTCCACCCCCCGCAGCCCCGGACATAGGGACACCCAAAATACGTATCGATGGGCAATGGTCCATTCCGGCGCTGATGGGCGGTCCTGCTGTGGTGGATGAGAATCGAGCAACCGCATCGGCAAATGAAGCGGATGAAGCCGTGAATATTGATCCCCAACAGGCTCGGGAAGTTTATCTAAGAGCTCGGGCTGAACCAGCTCAAGCCAAAGGAGGGAAACAGACTATCGAGGCTAATTCAGCATTCAGAAGGGCTAAGGCACGGTTAGACGCGGTCGCTGCTCTTGCCCCCGAGCGAACCGGCCCGCCCGGCGGAATGACGCAATAAAGAAGGGGTTCCGCGGGGAGGGATTGGCTGGAGAGATGAAACATTCGTATTGAAACTAACTTCTTATATCCCCCGTCGAAAAGTGGGCGGGGTACGGTACAAGAAAGAGGTTTTACCTACTATTGGATTCGAACCAATGACCCTCGCCGTATGAAAGCGATACTCTGACCGCTGAGTTAAGTAGGTCATTATCCGCATCATCCATTATAATCATAACTTCACCAGTAGGCAATCAGTCGCTTACACCCAAGTATCTGTGGCGTACCCTAACCGAACCGGCGGGCGAGAGACAGATAATACTGTGGAACCCTTAGCAGGAGGGAGGGGTCGTGGCTCGGCGGGGAGCAAGCACCTCGCGCTGCGTGTACCGATGGCATGATGCCAAACAACATTCGTTTGTTCCTCGATTCGCTCGGTACGGAGGGGGAAAATGATGCTAGATACAAGTACCCGTATCTAGCTCCGCGGGGTGGCTGGAGAGCAATAGCGTGACATCAGATATCTCAGTTTGTTTGCATGGACCCCGCCAGATTCACTCCATCAATATATATGGTCAGATCCGGTTGTTCGTGTCGACTAATCATTGCTGGATGTTGCAGGGATGAGGGTACGGTGGACCCACAGATATTCCATTTTGTTCGTCTCGTTCCATGGGCTTTGCCTTTTCCTGCCGCCTCCGAGGCGGGTGCATCGAATCGCTTCCATCTAGGCGACGGACACTCTTTGCTAGTGAATGCCGTCGAACTGACTTACGTCCGTCAGCAGCACGGCAAACTCTTCGAGGTACTTTCGGACTGTTCGAGCTACTTCGGGCGTGGAGCCGTAGACCCTGCTGCCCGCCCCTCCTTCGGGCAGGACGGACTCGGTCGGCCTTTCCTTCCCCGACCGAGCCCCTATGCGGGAGAGCATCCTGCTCCGGGTTATCAGAATTGGAGTAATAGCATCCAGCCACGAGAGAGAAACGAAACTCATTTTTTCACCGATAATGCCCGTGGTTCAGATCTGTGGGGCCGCCTTTTTTATCCCCATTTGACGAACCTGATGCGGCGTCATGAGACCAACCCCACAATCTGTTTTTTGACAGAACCATGAAATGACCGATAGTGACGAAATGCAGGTCGTCTTCCTACTCCTCCTGCTCGCCGCCGGGGCTACCTTCCACTGACAGAAATTCTTGATTGTTTGGTATGACGTGGCTGGTCGATAATAAAGGATCGATAAGGACCGGTGCAACAAATGACGAATAAGGCTGCGCGCGTGCCCAACTACGTGCGGATCCGGCGGGGGCGGGGGCCTTTTATATATATATATAACGAGTACTTTCTTTCGCGCTCGATCGAATCTATTCGGAATTTCGGCAGGGGAGGGGTATATTCATGCTCTCGATCCTCGAGTACAATCCCCTCCTGCCATCCCCACTAACAGCTAGTCCCGCCCCCCTAGCAGCTTACCCGATTCCTGGCACTGTGGCACCCGTCAGCGGAGGGCCAGAAAAGTTCCTTGGTTACGAATCGGGTATGGAATCTATGGGAGACACTCGAACCCAATTCCAGATTCGTTACTACATGTTCGCCTCAGTCCCTGTCGCTCCTGATGTCGAAACAGTTTCTCTCCACCCATGGGCCACGAGCTTTCGCGAATCGGGTGTATCCGCTTTCACCGAAGCTTCCACTTCCGTCGCTATTCCGATTGTTGGCTCGGTCTACGCGCGGCGAAAAGGAGCATTGGAACGGTCTCAACTTACGAATGTTTCGGGTGCGATAACAGTATTGGGAACGATTCCGTGAATCCAGTGGTGAATTCGATGGGGCGGCCGACTCCCGGCGTGGATCGGGCAGCAACCCCGGATTCGATCATACCGACCACTCCGAATGATTTCACGAATCGGGCTAGGCTCCCCAGCTCACGGCCTCCCCCCTATGGCACTAGTTGTTGTTTCACCGAATTCGCTCCGCTAATCGGTTCACGATCCGATTCCGATCGTCATGGTTCAGTACCGAGATCTAGCCCCAGACAGGCTGACCTAATAATAACGGCCGGCACTGCGACCACGAAAATGGCTCCTTCCTTAGTGAGATCGTACGAGCAGATGCCTGAGCCCAAGCATGCGATCGCCATGGGAGCATGTACCGTCACAGGAGGCATGCTTAGTACCGATCCCCACAGCACCGTTCGCGGAGTGGATAAATCAATTCCCGCAGATACTTACCCGCCGGGTCGCCCACCGAAGCCGGAGGCTATTGTAGATGCTACCATAAAGCCTCGCGAGAAGGTTTCTCGAGAGACGTATGACAATTATAGGGATAAGCTTCGAGAAGGAAATAGATTCCTCACCCCGAACCATCAATTCAGAATCGTCTCCGATATGCGTCCTTGAAGGGTGTGGCAAACGCTGATCGCTCGACAAGTCACTTGGGGCTCGCCCTAAAGGCAAAATGGGGCGAAGATGCCGCCCTCCCTCGAACAACCGAAATGAGAATGCTCGGTATCTTCCCAGCCCAGTGATGATGCGGGGGATCCAAGACTTATGCGACGACAGCGTGGAACGAAACACAGAGAGGTTTTGTTACAAATTCCATAAATTGAACTATAATACGTTGTTAGATGCCTGCGCAACTTCGGCGAGTGATGGGAAGGTGCAGGGCCAATTGCCAGCCCGGCTCGCCGAGCATGAGTCAGCTCACAGACCTCCAGGTTTTGACCACCAAGGTATCGAGATCCCACAAATCCAATCTGAGGATCGGCCCTCCGTAGCTGTCGCTTCATACGTCTATGGTTCTAACCATCCCCGTGCCCAGTGCGCTCGTGACGCGGCTCCAGGGGGACTATCGGCTAGCGTGCATCACCCCGCGAAAGTGCAGGATGACGCAGATCAACCCGAAGAATTATGTATAAAAGCATCTGTTTCGAAAAAACATCCCAGAATTCCGTCCGTTCTCCGGGTTCGGAAGAGCGCGGATCTCCAAGAACGGGAATCGCATGACATGTCGGGGACCTTTCATGAAAGTCATCCACGTCTGAAACGTATACCGATGCCCGATACTCGGATCGGCCGGCCCCCGCGCAAAGATCATACCGTGCCTGATTTTCACGAGCTACAGGATTCTTTTCGAATAAAACAGAAGTGCCGGGTCTCGCTTTGCGATACCAACCACCGCTAACCATCTCATAATTCTGACTCCGGGGGCACGGAGCATGAATCGAATGCGATTCCTTGGAATTGTTTGCGCGGCGTAAAGGCTCTTTGAACGGGCATAGGTTGACAGTATATATCCCTGATCAGATCGAAAGCCATGCCTCTCGCACCTGCTTACGGCGCGAGGAAAGTATGAATATTCGACCCCTCTCTATTGTCCTGGCCCATTCCAGCAGATCCCGGTGGTTCATAAGGTTGCCACCCCCTTGTTGCGTCGTACGAACCGGGAGCAGCCTCGTTCCTACCTATCCGAATGAGCATCAGAATAGAGTAATGGTGGTGGAATGGAGGGGCACGGGGGCTGACAGATAGCGGCCGGGGAGGGAGGGAGGGAGGGATCTGGTAAATCCATCCATCATCTTCCTCGTGAGGTGCGAAGTCCCGCTACGACACGACCACCCTCCGCAATCACGCGGGCGAGACTAACTAACCGATCCAATGCGATCATGGAACCCCCGTAATGGCTGGTGCGCCGGGAACCAGGCTCGAACTGGTGGCACGAGGATTTTCAATCCTCCGCTCTACCGACTGAGCTATCCCGGCGGCTGACTGAAGCGATAAGGGGCGGACTCCGCCGTCCCGTCGTCCATCGCAAGCAAGGGCTCGGCCGCTGCTGAGTAAGCTACTATTACGGAGCTCCCGACTCCGGGTCATTCATTCATTCATTCATCTCCAGGGAGCCCCCTTGTGATCGACCAACCGGCGGTGGGCCCTCAATCCAAAATACGGTGCCATCCCTCCGTGGTGTCTGAGACGATAGGTGCCGGTGCGGCACAGACGCGCCATGAAACAGATCTTCTGGAAGTTGTTCGCTCCATAATATATTATAGCACAGAATGTGGTCTCGCGTAAAGGGAAAAGTCTTCGGCCCCCCCTGCTGGCGCATGCCAGGCTGCTTCTTCATTAACAACCGCGATGTTATTTACCGTCCGGCACCGCCGCATGCGCGGGTGGGAGAAATCCGGCCGTATGCAGCTTCGGCACGGGGATGGCGCCGCCATTGATCCGGTGAGGTGAGACGGGTGGGTCCGCCCGAGGAAACGAGGTGGTACCAAACGGACATGCGGGTGCGACTCCGCCGGATGCATCTGCCGGGGCAACGACGATCGGTCGGTTCGCCGAAAGAAACCCTCGAAGCTTAGTCCCGGGCCAATTGAAACATCGGCGGGGCGAAATGAATAAAGTAAACCTTGCTTATTGCCGGTCGGTCGAGCATTTCATTATGACAGATGGTTGCACCAGCATCTGTCCCCCCCCTGATACACTGTCCGGTGATCGATCGAGAGCAGGTACTCGCCCCGGCAGCAGTATACAGAATGAGACCCGGTTGTTTGAGTCCGATCCGAGCGAGACCAATTAATTCGTTTCGGGCTCCGCTCCGAAAGAAAGTAGTAGCTGTTTGAGCCGACGAGCAAATCGTTCCTCCTGACCTCGCCGTCCAGCTTTACCCCCTAACCACTCGTTGGCTAAGGTGGGTGGCAGAAACGGAGCTGCAGGTACCGATTCATTCTACGTAACACGTGTGGAGCGCCTCCGCTGCGTTGACTTCATCCTGGCGAGGAAGCAGCCGCTTATTCGTCGTTCGTTGATTCTTCGAACAAATCTTTATCGCTTGATGCATCGGCGCCCCGTTGGCTACACGGGTATTTCTTAACGAATATCGATGACTCTCGGAAAGGGTACTGCGGGCGGGGGGGGGATCCTTGGGGGGTGGTGAACCCACTTCGAGCCATCTTTCGTGGTTTGGCAATTCAGAGCGAACAAACGTATCCGAAGGAGATTCGAAAAAAGCCCGGGCTTGGTACGAATGCACAGGGTGAAATAAATGCGTCAATTCCGACCGGCGGAAACCAATATCATCAGTACGCTCGAGCATCTCGGCACTCGGCCACTCGCCAGGGGCGGACCCTCTGTAAATGCCCGCCGCCCCATCCGCGGTTGATTCACCGGCGGACGCTAAATAAAGCACCAAATCGTCTATGCCATGAACAGAGGGTTGTTGGTCCGCCTCTTCGGAGAATCCTATGCTGTTTTCGCGAACGGCATGGAGCCCTTTCGGCATCGAGCCTCCTTGATCAAAAACCAATTCTCCTTGATCCATGAACGGTTGGTGCGAAAACGCGAGTGCACGATTTCTCGGCAGCGAACCGTCCCAAACGAATCGTTTGCCAATAGGTAACACCGATTGATTGGATTGCCGGTACCTTATCCCGCCGCATCCTATGGGTATACAGACCCACGGAACTTCGGGTCGATCCTTTGATGGCACACTTTTCGGTCGGGACTTCGCTTCCTCGATCATTCTTGAGAATCTTTGGGATGAGATCCTTTTGTGGGCGTAGCAAAGAGGGTTGAGGGGGGCACGGGCGGAATCTGGGTTCATCCACAGATGGTTAGCGAGAGTCCGCTTTTCCCGAGCGGACGGCGCAATTTGTACCCAATCGGAGATATTGCTGACGACACGAGGGTCCGGGGCAGGGGCGCAGGCTGTCGTATCATTCGTCATTCCAAATCCCTCTTCGTCAAGCACAGGCGATGGAACGACCGCCGGAATTGCATTCCACGCCGTACCCGGCGGGGTTCCTGCTTGGGCGCGGGGAGCGAATCCTATCTCACCGCCGGTAGACCCACCACTACGTGTATCTGACCGTGAGCACTCTGCCACGATATTTTCCGAGTCGCCGCGGGCCGCCGAAGTGGAATCGTACTCGGCAGCGGACCTCACGGAATTGTTTGAATCATCTCGCTGAGCGTCTGCTATGGACCAGTCATATCGGGCTGATCCAGCTAAGCCACCCGAAACACGGGATAGTCTGGTGAATCCTCTCGCGGTGCTTCCGGCAATGGAGGGTTCCAAGTACCACGCGGGCAAACGCTTAAGTTTTTTTCCCGGCGGGCGGTGAAGCTTGCTGGCTCCCTGCTTCATCTCACTTCCGCACGTGGAGGAAGGACTTGTCGGAATAATCCCTATGACTGTACCGTGCGCAGCAGCCCTTCCGACTCTATAAACATATTCCTCGGAATGATTGGAACCAGTATCCATACATACGTCGTCATAGTCAGGAACGATTTGTCTGAGCGGAACTGATCCGTTCGCGTGACCATAGACAACTAAGTGGGAAATACCGATGAACAAGGCTTCATGAGCAAATGGTGCCGGGTCTCGCGCATAGTAACACATGATTATATACCCGAGCGCACTGGGGGGGGGACAGTTTTCATCCCCTAATAACAAGCCAAAGCGTCTGCCGCGCAACAGAGCAGGAAATTCCTTTTGTCGCCTCGGGATACTAAGTGCCCGAACGTCTATCGATCTGCCTGATCGGTTCGCACATATTAGAGATGGATCCGTCTTTCCGGGTGGGTGGGTCGAACCAGCAACGATCGTACCCGGTGTACAATTTGCAATTCTGGCCGATGATACTAAGAATGAACGGTGTACTAATTCGGTGCCGACCGGTCGGGCAAAGCGCCTCCCCTTGAAAGTCAATTCACGCATATCTCGGATCCATATCACGCGGGGGGGGATTTTATCCACCAGCCCCAAAACAGGAATGAATCGGCACAAACTCGCCGCCAAAAGCCTCATGCCATTCATACTTATGTCATCCATCGTAAAGTCACGCTCATCTTCGTATAAATCGCTCATGTATATCGGTATCGAATGAGCATAAAGGTGCGCTGCTGAATCATTCATTGGGTATGATCGTCCTGTTTCCGCGGACCCTATCGGTGGGGTTCCTCTGGAAGGGGAGAATCCCGATCGGACTTGGACAGGAGGTGTTCTGCATGTATAATTTGGTGAAGTCACTCTTTGCCAGGAAGCGAGAGAAACCCAATTCCTCGAATCGGAATGATGGGCAGTACCATTATTATAGCCTTCAGCCAAATAGCGTGAGTAGTAGAGTCCTTGCTCCTGGGCGGTCCGATAGCCGGAATCGTTCTTATGGTGGTTGCGGCAAAAATCTAATTCATTTCGATAGATGTTTGCGCCCGTCATCGAAAACCCGATCGGGAGGGCCTTCACCGTCGGATAAAGATCTAAGCTCTCACTACCGTCCGACCATCCATTAGTCCTTCCCCCGTCGGTGCGTATAGAATACCCAATACTCCTCACGGGGCGCTTCACATTCGTTGGAGGGGATGGAGGAAACCCATTTCTTCTTCGCCCCCCAATCGAATGGTTTGTCATACCCCGCCCATGCATAGACCTATCCGATTGATGTTTTCGCAAAGCATCCGTCAAATATCGAACGACTGCAAGGCGTCTCCGAGGATCGATATAGCTCGAGCCTTTTACAAGAACCAGGAAAGCGGAGGGGAGCGGACCCGTGGTCGGATATTCATCATTATGACAATTGTTCCTTGATAGCCATTGGATTGCGGGTCCGCGTGACCGTTGATCAATATTAATCGACCGTACATTCGGAATATTGGTACGACCATTGCCTCTCGGTGATGCATTCCCTTCAAATGCTTCTGAGATCGCACCCCACCGGTATTTCCACTGTTCACGAGTCGGGAGCCGCAGTAGCGTGTATACCCGAACCAATTTGTATCCCTCGAAAGCATTATTGTCCCCGCCCTTCGCCACACACATTTCTGCCCCTTCGACCGGTTCGTTTGGACGTGGCGGAAGATACGGTTCTGAATAAGTCTCATCTTCTTCGGATGAATCAGATTCGGCGGTGCCCGCAACCCTGCCGCGTCCGATCGGCGGGGTTGTCGGATCCGTCAAACTAGCGGACGATTCCCTAGTCCGGTGAAGCGTATCCTTGGGCCAATTCTGAATCCCTATCCCTCTCTCCGCGCGAGACTGACACCTCGTGGAACCCGAGGAACTGAAATTCGTCCCATTCCTGGAATCATGAAACCCGCCAGTTTCTGTCGACGGAGCGATCGCTTCGGCGCAAGCGTGGGGCCAGCGATGGGTAATTCCGAGATTGCCCATCCGTTGTCTCTGAAAGGGTTTCGTGATAGACAAGTTTTCGGTAAAGCCAACCCTGGTTTCTCCGCGAAACAGTAATGAATTAATCTGGGCCGAACAGAGATCGAGCGATTCGCATGCATAACGACCAAGAGCGAACGGTCTATCACGACCTTGCAAGTGATCGGGGTGTGAAACGTAGTAAAATATCTGTGACTGAATAATCGGGATCACCCCCCTATCCGGGGGTGTGAGGCGCCCCTCGGCAGAAGTCGGAGGGGCATGCACGGGCAAGAGATTTCGCGATTGTCTGTATGCAATACTATTGTTCCCAAAAGCCCCCCCCACGCAATTGTGAATACAGGGCGGCGAGGGCCCTAGCCCGAGACCCAATTGCAGATGATCCGAGGACCTCGGTGTGTTTGCCACGCGGGAACAAGTAAGTGAACCCATATCAATTCGTTTCGCGGGATCGAACCGGCTGTACCGCCTGGGAATCGCAGAAGTTATGTCCCGCGACGGTCGTGTCACGCACCCAGCCTCCTTGTCGGGTTCATTCCGGACCCGAGGTAGGCCCATTATGAATCTCTCGACGACCATTGCATTATTATTGCTCAAGGACGAAGCCTCCAATTCATCTGGCGATTGGGGTGGCTCGTGATTGCCATTGCCCGGGACACCACGACTTGTTCCCAGATGGAAAATCATAATATTGTTGATCGGGTCTGACGGGAAATCAGTATCTTCGGACTCGTGGATCATGAGATTGAGCCTTTCACGAATGAAGGAGAACTTGACGCATTTCATGCTGGACCCCCGTCGACCAATCGGATCCGGACCCGCTGTGGTAAATCCCGCTCGAACGTAAACCGCCATCGGGCAGTTCCGCCTGGGCACGGAATACCTCGCGAATACTCTTGACCCTCTCGCATTATTAGACCACTCATACATATCTGGGTGAAGATCGACATATTTATCTCTTCCCCTATCGCCCCCGGATCGATGATCATTCAACCAATGATTGGGTTTGCCGACCCCCCGACGATTCAATGGATGTTGGTTCACCGCATTACGAAAACCCTCATATCCCATCCGAAATATCCGAATTTGAGTCTTCGGGTGACAAAATGAGTTCCTCCCTGGACACGGTAGCACATTCGCCGGTTCATGAAAATGTGAACGTATTCTATAAATTCCGGATTGACTGGATTCGTGCCGATTCGTTACGGTATCAATTCCATGACCCGTTATATGCAAATCCCCGAAATCGGCCCCCTTCCAGGAAGTCGTGATGAACCCTTCTCGAACGATTCCGCCGGGTGGACGTCCCTCGCTTCCACCTGCGTAAGTAAGACTCGCGCTTGGTGGGATGCACCGCGGTGGAGTGGGCGAATTAGCGTTCAGCCGATTCTGGTTGCCAAATATTGATACCGAGACGCGGCATGCTCCACTCAAAACATCTCTTGCCGCGGGGTGCATTTGAAGCACGAACCAATTATTGTGGGACAGCTTCTTGAACAGTGGGATCGACCGATCTAATACTGCCGCCCGGAATTCCTCGATCGAGCCGTTGTAGTTGTAGGAGAATCCCCCGCGGACCGCGCGCGGGGCTGATCGGGGCGGGAAACACGTATATTGGTTCGTGCATGCGAGAAGATATGATTTGTGTTCGGAACATTCATTCCTTGGACCGGTTTGAAGTTTGGCGCATGAGCAATTGGACGACTCGGAACGAATATTCCGATATTCCCTCGTGGCCCATACGTCGAATACCCTATAACCATCGTCGGATCGCCCGTAGTATCTTAAGTATCTAAATGGGGGCACATCTAGGCTTGTTTTGCGCCCCCCCACGAGACTTTTTCTAGGTTTGGCCGCGGCACCCGCGCCCGGTTTATTATCCGCCGGAGAACAGGGTGGGCGTCTGCCGTGCATCCCCTGCTTGCACCCACTACGGTTTGCGCGGACGGTATAAACCCTCTCTCTTTCCAGCACCAACGGATGATGAGGCTCGCGGTTTCTTCCCCTGGCGCCCCTGCCGTCGGCACGACCCCCTCCAAGGGCTGGTAAGGCGAGGGGTAGCACTGGACTGTTCGGTACGAGGAATTGATGTGACGGATTAGGGAGGTGCTCCCTGCGGTTGGAACGGATCGTCGCGGTCAACGACCCTAAAGTCCAGTCCACTCCCCAGAAACCTCGGCAATGCTTGTCTATCTCTCGTTTCGCCCCAGCAGTTTTGACAGATGATTGTTCGTCCATGAAAGAGTAATTGAGTAGGTACTATGCGTTGCATCGCAATAACAACGATGACGCGGGCGAGAGAGAATTTGCATCAGCCGAAACGGGATCGTCGGCCGAGGGGAATAGTCATTTATGGAATATTCGTTAGTTATCGCGGGGGAATCCGTCCGCTCTCTCCCTATCTATGATCCCCGCCGCATGCTTCATACCTTTCTTGGAGGCGAACGACGGGGATTGAACCCGCGCATGGTGGATCCACAGTCCACTGCCTTAATCCGCTTGGCCACGTCCGCCCTCCTCCACCTGCTATTTCCGATCCAATTCCTATTTCTCCTACCCGTTCGGGACGGATAGGAGAGAACGATCTTAGGAGAGGCACGACGAGGGGTCGTCCTTCCTTCGAACAAAGTCCACTCATAACCCCTCCAATAAAAGAATAGGGTACCAATTGCAGCTCGGAGTGCCAGAACCAAGAGAATGAAATTCTTACCCTTACACCGAGGCGACTACTAGTGAGTGACCAATCGGTATAATGCTGGTTAGCCGTTTAGAGAAGGAGCTTCAATGGAAGCTGCCAGATCTAGAGGGAAGTTGTGAGCGTTACGTTCATGCATAACTTCCATACCAAGGTTGGCGCGGTTGATAATGTCGGCCCATGTGTTGATGACACGTCCCTGGCTGTCAACTACGGATTGGTTGAAATTGAAACCATTTAGATTGAAAGCCATTGTGCTGATGCCCAAAGCAGTGAACCAGATACCTACCACAGGCCAAGCAGCCAAGAAGAAGTGTAGGGAACGAGAGTTGTTAAAGCTAGCATATTGGAAGATCAATCGACCAAAGTAACCGTGAGCAGCTACAATGTTATATGTTTCCTCTTCCTGACCAAACCTGTAACCCGCATTAGCGGATTCATTCTCGGTGGTTTCCCGGATCAGGCTAGAAGTGACCAAAGAACCATGCATAGCACTGAATAGGGATCCGCCGAATACGCCAGCCACACCCAACATGTGGAACGGGTGCATAAGGATGTTGTGCTCAGCTTGGAACACGATCATGAAGTTGAAAGTGCCTGAGATTCCTAAGGGCATACCGTCGGAGAAGCTTCCTTGACCGATTGGGTAGATCAAGAAAACGGCGGTGGCGGCTGCAACAGGGGCTGAGTATGCAACGGCGATCCAAGGGCGCATGCCCAGGCGGAAGCTAAGTTCCCACTCACGACCCATGTAGCAAGCTACGCCAAGCAGGAAGTGAAGAACGATAAGTTCGTAGGGACCGCCGTTATACAGCCATTCATCAATAGAAGCCGCTTCCCAGATGGGGTAGAAGTGCAAACCGATAGCGGCGGAGGTGGGGATGATAGCACCGGAGATTATATTGTTCCCGTATAGAAGAGAACCGGAAACGGGCTCACGAATACCGTCAATATCTACTGGCGGGGCTGCGATGAAAGCAGTAATGAATACGGAGGTTGCAGTTAGTAGGGTCGGGATCATGAGTACACCGAACCACCCAATGTAAAGGCGATTTTCGGTACTGGTGATCCAATCGCAGAAGTTACCCCATAGGCTTGCATTTTCGCGTCTCTCTAAAGTTGCGGTCATGGTGAAACTCGGTTGGTAGGATAATTGGTTGTTGCCCAAGCACAGAGACCTGTTAATTGATATTATTACTCGATTACTATTCCCGCGTCAACCCAGTTCCCCGGAACGATGCTCCTGCTCAAACGACGTTGAGGATGGTGAGTGTTATCATCATTCGGATGGGGTCTTGCAGACTGGTGCAGATTCGGTTCGGTCGGCACGACGGGAGGAAGGTTGTTGGATCGCTAGCATCGCTGGTATAGCACCATGATTCTCACACAATTTGATTTGCCTCACCGAAATGCATACTGGTTAGCGTGAACCGAGCCCCAGCCAGGATTGCCCGCGGCTCGGCGGCGAAGGGGGCGTCTCGGCCAGCGCCGGCCGGTGGAACTCAACCCGCCAGTTGGATTGAATTGATTGGATTGCGCGCGGGGAATTTGCCTCTCCTCAAACCGTGCCTGTTGCATCCATCCCTCGATCGACGCACCCCCGCGCAGCATCCGTCTGATTATACTCCCTCCAGTTCATACTCAATCCGCTGGTGAAACTATACGACCGGGCAATTGCGTCGGCCCCTTAAGCCGAATTAGCGGCAGCGGGTATGAGGAGCTCGCTCCCTTCGCAAGTGATTCGCAACACAATCGACTCGAGTCATGTCTGAATACCAATTCGTCCTCCCCTGACGACGAACCCCGGTAAGAAGCAAGGCCCGCCCCTCGGCAGGAGTCGGAGGGGGTGCACGGAATACTCCCGGACCGTATTCATCTCGTGCAACACGTATCGTACCTCCGTGTTTGCGAGCCGGGGTTTTCGCGCACGAAGATCGAGGTATGTGTTGCATTCGGTACAAGCCATTTCTTTCCTTGGAGCATTCACCGCAATAATGGATGCTCGCGGAAATACGGTAGGATCGGTTCGATACGTCATCATCTCTGGGTAGGATGGTCCGGGCCGATCTGCTCGTGGGGCGTCCCGCGGTGCTGCGATATTTGTCTTCGGCGGATAATCCAATCGAATGGGTTGTCGGGGTCGCAGCAAGCAATTCCTCGGAGGGGGTGCCGGTGAGGAGGGGGTCACCCACCATTCTGGCTCGAACCTTTCTGATTTCGGGTCGAGTACCTGAAACGTAACACAGGGAGGCAGAACAATCTTCAAATGATTGGTCCATAAAGCCGGAGCGGGCCCTCGCGGAGGGGTGATATCGCCGGAACCTCGGATGGTGATGCTTCCATTTCTCGGCCGAAGTCGCAGCTTTTGAAGCTATCATGAAATGATTTACGCACCTCGCATAATGGATGGAGGGCTCACCCTTGGGAAGAGGAAGTATCCTCTTCGGCGGCAGAATAACGATCCATAACGGTGGCTCAACAATGTGGGATAGCCCTTTCGCAATATGCCCGGCCACCCCTCGAGTAGACCGAGTTGTATTGGGTGCGCAGGCCCCACAGGGGGGCACTCTGCTGTGTGGAGCTTGCCCACATAGGCGGGTGAGACGGCACTCAGGTTCATACATATAGTGATTCCACGGGGGTATGATGAACCCATTCGTCCCCGCCGGAGAGCGGGCAGCACTCCGCTGTGGGACACCCAAATTTCGATGTCCGTGGAGGGTGATTCGTGGTGAGTGTGGTAAAGGGGCATCCCGTATTCGGCAACGAGGGATCCTTATAGGGATTTCGGGATGGGAAGAGTAAGATAATTCGGTACCTAAGAAACGATGGCAGCGTGGCGGACCTTCCTCCGTCAAAATAAACGTGGAAGGAATGGATCGAAAAATATTCCATTCATGCACCACCAAGGGCTGCCGTGCCTTCACCGGGTGGCATATTTGCGGAACCATGGTAAGGGGACCTCCTACAGCCAATTCCAGGGATATATTGGTATAGCTACGCAGAGGCCGCCGCCGATCCCTGCAACCCTCCAAACCGCTGCTGCCTCTACCCGCGAAGCAAGAACTGCTTGAAGCATCTTGTCTGCGTATACCGCTAGTTGGTTGTTTTATGGTCGCGAGATCGGAATGCTTTTTGTTCGGACCCGTCACACCTTCTTGCTCCGGATCTGACTTACCGGGAGAAGAGGAGAAAGCAATTACATGAGTATCATCGCGGGAAGGGAGCGGATGCAGAAGGCGTTGCTGGCACCAAACATTATTGATTCGTAGCCCCCTACCCGTGGAAGCCCAAGCTTTCATTCCATTCGTTGTGCGAGTAGACCCTCAGGATGAGTGATTTGTGATCCGTGCCGCGGCAAGGACTAATAGATGGATGATTATTTCCCGGGTGGGTCGGGTCCTTCGACCGATGATCCCCCAAAGCTTGAATCCGCTCCAGCTTTCGCGGGCAGGGATACTCTCCCTTCAACGATTGTTCCATGACCAAACCCATTCATGTCGTTTCATTGGAGAAACCGCCGTATTGCGGATCAATTGCGTTCCCAACCAAACCAACTCACGAATCACGTTATTCTTTGGTTTGGTCGGCTGTGCGGTTACTCGCTCGTTTGGCGCATCCATACGTATTCGAGTCTCCGGTATCTCCCTATCTCGGTGATGATTCATTGGGCAAAGCGCGATCGCTCGTACCGGCAGCTGCCAGTAACCCGCGATCCCGATCGGCGTATGCATAAGGGAATCAGGGTGGGTTGAATAGAGAGTCCGTCAATCAAGAAGCCCGTTCCTTCCCATGGATATGAATGGCACCTGCCGTGATCAGAACAAATCCGATCATTTCGGATGGCGGATTCGCGGCGCTTCGTCACGTATCACGCGCATGATGACGGGTTGATTCTAGGGGACGTCACTTATGATGATTGCTCCGCTCCCCTGTACCTCACAATGGCGGGACAAATGAAAGGGCGGGACTCTCGTCAGTCACATCGGGAGAATGCGGCGGGCGAGCGGGATCAATCGCATATCGTTATAATACTCCGTGTCCTCGGTTCGGCGCCGAACCGATATCGACTTCACGCAAAGCTAACTGTTTTGAACCGTCTCAATCTACCGATACGTGAATTCGGAATGAATCACGAAAGGGTTGGGTTCGCGCCATCCATCACTCGCCTCCTTACGAGCCCGATTTCACGGACGAAGGAAATGCCCGGCCGGATCGGTCCGGGTGGTAGAGGCGCGTTCTTTCGGCGGGCGGAATGCGAAATACGTTTCGTGTTGATTGGGTCACGTCGGTTCGTTCGGTCGCTCCTGCGTAACCCCCCCAAATGCACCCGACCAAACGGATTTCGAGCTTCATTGTAAATCCATTTACCGTTATTTGGGCGGTTATTCCACAGACGAACACGCATTAGGAAAGGAGGGCTGGGCCGTCCGCCATCCCCTCGCGCGGCCACTCCCGCGTTGGTCGTACGATATGGCCGTTCGTTGGATAGCTAGGTGCGGCATCAGATAATGGCTGGCCCTGGCAAACGATGATACTTCTCATGCTTCGAGTACCTAAAATTTCTCTGGCTGCGTACGTTGCTTCGAGAGTAATGTTCGTAATCCCATTCTGCCTCGCGGACTTTTCGGTCTTTCCCTTTATTTTGCCTCTGACGGGTCTAGGGATTTGACTCGATCCTAATTGACTCTCGGGACTCCGAATCAGCGGATCCTGTTCCACTGGTGACGGTTCGGTAGCCGCCCTCTCGGTATCATGACCACCAGGAATATCCAAGAGATGGTCTTCCGTGCCAAGGGTGTAAGAGTTATGAACCGAGTCAGCTATTTGATTAGTACCTTCATGGCCTGAGGAAGGTCGATATCCTGATGGGAAATTTTGGATGTGGACCGGTGGGGAAGTGACTCCGCAGGGGGTATCAGGGCGTTTACCCACGTGACGTTCCGTTTGAGTACCAAATATGGCAGGTGGTTCCTCGCGACCGATCATATCTCCCGCTTCAGTATGATCATCCGTAACAAGTGCTTTGTCGCGGGAGCCCCGAACTTGTTCATTAGACCATTCTGCATCATGTTTGCGGTGGGTGCCCGCGCGGCATGCGCGAGTTCCCATTTCCCTAGAAGGTATTTTGGTCATTGCAGTGGCATGGGTCGCATCACCAGGAATCACTGCCCTTTTTCCCGTCGAGTTCTGGCGATCGGTGGATCTTGAGGACCGAGCAGCTTGAGAGACAGATCTGGTTTGTCGATCGATATAAGGTTCATGATCGACTTCTTCCTCAGGAAGGGCAGGGGCCCGTTTGCCAACACGCTCCTGCGTCTGTCGTATACACTCAGCTGTATCCACGATCCCCGCTGGAGTCGTGGATACGCAGGGCATTCCAGATTCTTCGTCCGAATACACTGCTGTCATTAGGCCCACCTCACGGTGAGGCACGGGGTTAAACCGAGCTTTTGGTGGATTGTGGAGATTCCCCACAAACCCCCCCTCGGGAATGATTTGATGAGTCCTGGTGCCTATATCCCGTGATGAACGTTCCGATTCACGGCAATCATGCTGATTGTGGGAACCCGGCGTAGGGGTACCAGTAGTATTTGCGGAAGGTATATTTGCCAGAGATCGGCCTAAGGTCCCTTGTCCGCGAGCTTTATTTAGATGATGTCGAACCACTTGCTCCGAAGTGCCATCCGCTGCTTGAGGTTCATCTACCCGATGATGGTTCACATCCGCAGGAATTGCGTCGGAGTCAGAGGTGATAGATGCTCCGCGCACAAGGTTTTGCGGATCCTCCTGCAGGATGCTGGAGGTACGGGTGGGCGTTGGTGCAATCGGATCAGGACGTTCTTCCTTCCCTTTCCGGGTAGTATTCTCGACAACCTTCTCTTGGGACCCGCGTGCCAACACATGACGATCCACCGTGCTGGCAGTGACAGGGGTGAAATCCCTATCCCTTTCTGGCGTAGGGCGCGTCGCATTGGAGTGGTCATCTCCTAAAGGGGCATGCGTAGTAGCGTGTGCATTTTTGAAAGGGCTGGCTACTCGAGGGGTTCCAGTATGGGCGGGGCCCGCGTGCATCCGATGGGCTGGTTTCGTGAAGAAGATTCTTTTTCTCCATTCCCCTTCCATTCTACTTCGTAGTCATTCCGTTCGCCATACCCTCCCTGTTGCGTCGGGCGGGGATGCCGAGAATCCATCATTATGTATGTAGGGAAATGGATTGGGGGCCGGGCGGGATGGAGTCATGAGCCAATCCTTTTTGATCAATAGCTCTTTTCAGCCGTTCGTCGGGAGGATAGGCCGAACGAGGCCTGCTGCTGGGACGGAAGGACTCGAACCTCCGAGTGACGGGGCCAAAACCCGTTGCCTTACCGCTTGGCCACGCCCCACCACAGCGAACACGCCTGCCGATGCTATTCAATCCCGGCGGTAAGGTCGTTGTCAAACCAGCGAATCCATATCCGTGCTAGTACTTAGCCGCGCAGGACCCTTTCTCTCTCGTCTCGGGACCTACGCATTCATTCCTCCCCACCGTGCGGATGGAACAGACGGATTGTTGAACGCAATAAATAGCTTTATTATGAGAGCAGAGAGATACGGGGCATAGGACCGCCCGCCGGCCGGGGTAAGGTGTCCGTCCCGGGCTCCGCGGCACATAATCAATATCGGTCCCCCGTCCCGTTTGGGGATTCATTGAACGAACGTGAATGATCTCGATGAACTCATACGAACATGTATCGAGTGAGTCTAAATACGTCACGCGGGGCTCGCGTCATCACCCGGTTTCGTTGGGATAGGTTCTTTTCGTGCCGTGCCGAACCCTCGCTCGCGGCAATCCCTATCATTGCCTTTGGGGGACCAAAAACGCCAGTTACGTTAGATATCTATCCAGGGAATTTCGCGCCGAGCACCATTTCGGCCAAATCACCCGAGGCTTATGCAACTTCTGACCCAACCGTGGATGTAATGCCAATCATACCGCTGCTCCCTTCCCTCCTAGCCCCTGTACGGCAAGCCCCTGTGGGTTCTCGATAATATCCTCCCGATCATGCGATTCGTTGCTCGGGAGAAAGCCCTTACACCCGATTCAATGAAGGAATCATTTCTCCAAACGTAAGCTCGCCTGCAGGCGGTTCGCCCATACCTTGCTGCCCCGTTCGTTGTCGAGAGTCAAAACGTCTTCACGATCATTGGTTGGATCGGTAGCGCCACGTGACTGGATATGAACCCCGCAACGAATCATTATGATGCGGTTGCGGGACGGCGGGCGGTGAAGCTTGCTGGCTCCCTGCTTCATCCGCATCATTTACATACATCCCTGCGTGCGATACGGCGAACCAATCGTTCGTGGCTGTGATGCATTACCAACTCTCACCCACTTGTTGCTTGATAGAGGCGCACGCGGGGCAGTTCCATCACACCCATCTCAGTCTACTACGCCCAGGTCCCGAGGCCAAATCGAGTTAGGTCATAGTTCCGCGGATATGATATGGTAACATGCTGTCGCCTCGTCCCTCGCTGGGGAGACTCCGCTACGGAGGACGGATACGGCCGCATTTGCGACACGAGACACGCGCGCCGCTTGTCATGAATAATGATCAGGAATGGAAGCCGCCGGCGTGCGTGCCCCTTGCCACTCTCGAACTAGTGACTGGTTTCTCCTATCCGACCAAGGTTTCCGGGCTTTGGGATCGAGTATCGGTGTTGCATGCAGCAGTGAAGACTCCATCCTATGAGAATGGTTTCAACCCGCGCCGGCAGGCAGTAGGGGAGAGGTCGGTCGTCTTTCCCGCCCGTCCATCCTGCGCGGAATCGCCGAAAATGGTCGTCATCGAGCAACGATCCCCCATAGCTCGAACTCGTTTTGGTTGTCGGTCGGTCCCGCACTCCGGTCCGTCCGGGAAGGGTAATAGTCGAAACCGGTACTCGTGTAACCGGAATGAATCGTCATAATACGTTACCATAATCTGCAAATACGTTGCAAAGGGTCGAACGGAGAGGCGGGTTCGACCAATTGACCAGGAAGGGAAGAGGGCCCGGGATTCCCATAAACGATAGGATAATCCTAGTACGAAAACAGCGGTTCACGGCAAGGGTGGGATCGGTAAATCAACCACAAGTCGTAATACCCCAATTGCTCCGGCGAGACGCGGCAGACGAGTTTCACAAATCGGATGCGACCCTAAGCACGATAGTACTCCCACTCTAACGGGACCCCTAACACCTACCATTATAGATACTTTGCGATCCAAGGATTATCATTACGAGGATGCTCGGCCCGAGGATGCTACTCACGAGGGTTACGGAGGAGTTGGTTGCGCGGAAGCAGGAGGACCGCCCGCGGGAGCCGGATGCGGAGGATACGCAGTAGGAGAGACTGCTAAATCGCCGAAAGAATCAAACGCTCTTCATGAATATGATATCATTCCGTCCGACGTATTGGGTGATGCGGCCTGCGGAGGCCTTGCCTCCCCACCGAACTATGCGGATCATCGCATTGCAATCACGGATAACGGATTTGACGCATTACCCGCGACTAATCGTACTACCGCCTCCGTAAGAGAGAAGGCTCGTACGCACCCACCTCGATCGGCGGGTCTGGTAGGGAATCGCACTTCGAGGAGAGATCCAATCGATAAGCATGTGGAAGCTTGTCCAACGCCCGTATTGGAAGCACCACCTCCAACCGAGCACGTTCGGGTTTCCAGGGTGAAGGGTAAAACATCATCCGAGACTATCTACCCTGAAGCCGCTCATACACACGGTGGTTATTTCTCTCGCTCCTACGATGGTTGCGGTTACTTCGTTGATTGCAGCGATCCGAGGGTTGGGCGGCGGGCGGGTTTCCCATGCAGGGGGGGTCGAAGGATCGATCTTTTGGATCATCGTCGCGCCCAGCAGACGACCGACCCCACCTGTTGCCCCCCGCCAATCGATTGCGTAAGGCGGCACCCGGATTCGAACCGGGGATGGAGGATTTGCAATCCTCCGCCTTACCGCTTGGCCATGCCGCCCTCGTCAATCAAATTGCGTTGTGATGGAACCAACCGGAGTGAATCCCTGAGTGCAAGTGATCCATTCCTCGGGCCCGGGCTATTATTGTATTATAAGTCTGATTGATGACTCAATCAAGCATGCTCCTCGCCGTCTCCCGCCCGCCAAGACGATACGAAAGAACCGACGGCCGGTTTTTCAAAGTGGGAAGATGTGCCTGCTAGAATACGCGCCACTAACGATACGGCAAACGGGAAACCCCTTCGTGGAAGTGAAGGCAAGGAGAGCAACGCATAAATACTGCCCTCAGCGGTGGGGACATGAAATCAAATGAAGAACGGTATTAGAGACGAATCGGGAGATGTTTGTAATGCCCGATCCCGGGGAGGCACAATCGGAAGCATTTTATCGTTCCATCAATCGGGGATCGATGGAAGAACCTAACGATTCTCCGGGGACTCAGGATACAGATCGAGAGATTGGACCTCGACCATTCGATGGACGATATCACGTAATAGAACCATTGAGCGACGAGAGAGATGCTGTGTATGAGTCTATCGCATATCCGCCCGAGTCGTATGTGCTACCACGATCGACTCGAAAGGGAAAGGCATGCGCGGGGGAGCAAATCGTATATACCGGAAGTACCCCTTTGACGAGCCCTCGAGGCACCCTTGTAGTGAATGGAATTGATCGAGTTACAATCAATCAGATCTCAAGAAGTCCCGGCACTCATCACAATCTGGAGCGAGGTCCGAGCGGAGACCCCGTGTATACAGGCACAACAATTCCGAGCAGGGGAGGGAAGTCGAAATCGGAACCTGATGGCAAAAACAGAATATGGGTTCGCGTGAGGAAGAAACGGAAAACACCTATCCAACTTCCGTCACTGGCTATGGGTTCAAGTACGAAAGATATTTCGGACAATGCCTGTTACCCCGATACCTTTCGGGAAACTAGGGAAAACGATGTTTGGTCAGGGGAACACGCCGTACCAGAATCTCGCAGATTGTCGTATGGCACAGACGAATATCCGGAGTTACCCGATATATTTGAAGAATCGCGACAAAAATCCCCTCAACCGAGGTCCGAAATAGGAGAGATTGGTCGAGCGAATTCGAACAAAAAACCCGATCCCGATGTACCTAAGAACGAGATTTTCCCATTACCGAAAGATGTGTCAGCCGCTACAGATCATTCAATCGGGATTGGGATCGGAATAGGCACCCTAGATGATACAGATCACCCGAAAAATCGGCGTATTCGTACTGCAGCGGATTCATCACAAGATCAATCGAGATCGGCGTCAGAGCGTCCAGCGGATCCTATGCGCGGAGGGATAAGCAGGGCGGCTCGACGTAAGAACGTATCGACCATGAGAGGCGTAGCAAATTCGAGTCCATCATCAACGACCTTGAAAGAATTTTCTGGTTCGCATCCCCCTCCTCAATCCCCGGATCAGACTAATCCGTCGACACAAATGGTACATAAACGAAAACCGAGTTCTCCAGGCCCGGGGGGGCCAACGAGACGAACCGCAAGCTCCCAAGTGCGAGATATCCATCCCAGTCATTATGGGCGTGCTCGCCCCATTGGAACGTCCGAAGGCACGAACGCTGGACCCATCCCATCGTCAGCCTTGCACGCGGACGTTAATCATTGGGGATATTCAACGAGTCCCTCCCATAGGATCTCCGGAGTATCATCCGGGGGAGATATTGCTGCAGCTTATGTATCGGCAGAGGATGAAGGCTCTCGAATAACTACAGGAACTTGCTCATCCGTATATCGGAAAGATCGGGGGGAGCAAGCTATCGAAGCTCGGTATCGACAGGAATCCGTGACTCCTGCGCGGGATCAGATACATTCACGGAGTATTCCGCCCTCACAAAATCCCCCTGCGGGAGCCCCTCTCATTCCTTCTCCGGAGAGTAACGATGCAAATCGTACCCCAACGGGTTCTAATACGCAACGTCAAGCCGCGCCGCTCCTAAGATCCGAACAACGCATCGTAGGAACGGGACTGGAAGGTCAAATAGCCTCAGATCCGCGGGATACGATCACAGCCGCGCAGGGGGGGAAGACCGATTATACCGATGGTGAGAGAACAACCTCAGTAAACGGTGAGAAGACAATAGATACCGAATCGGTTATGTATCGGAGCCCCAAGAACAGTACTCGTGTGCATCAGAGACCCAACGGCAGATTCGGTAAAGGTGGATTCCCCAGGAAAGGACAGATCGCAGCGGACAGCGGGGCTGCAGAAGGAGGAGAATCGGCTTCAGGAATCAATATATCAACGGCATACACGCCTCGGGAGGGACACAATTCCGAGGACTCCGTACCTACTAGCGAACGCCCAGCATTTGGAGATACCTACACGTCTATCCATACTGAGAAGTATGAGATGGAGGCCCGCGTAACACCTCAAGGCACTGCCGAGATAATTACTGGGGAAATACCTCATTCAGATGATTATTTCCTCCGCCACTCGGACGAGAGTGGCCTCGTATCACCGGGATCCCGGGTAGAGACCGGAGATGTCTCGGTGGGCAAACCAACACCCCGAAATCCGGAGGAATCACCGAAGGCTCCGGAAAGTAACTTACCGCAAGCCGTTCCTGGTATTGACATAACCGCCGCGAGAGAAACCTGCCCAAGAGTACCAACGGGTGGAAGAGGTCGAATCATTGATGTCAGATGGATCTATCCAGAGGATACGTCCGGGCACACGAGGGTTGTCCATGCATACGCCCCGCAGGCGCGCGAAACGCAGGTGGGTGATAAAGCAGCTGGAAGACATGGTAATAAGGGTATTACTCCGAAGATTGCGCCCAGGCAGGATATGCCTCATTTGCAGGATGGAACATCGATCGATATGATACTGAGTCCCTCAGGGGTGCCCCCGCGAATGAACGTAGGACAGATCTCTGAACGTGTGCCTGGTCCCGCGGGATACCACCCGGAGAGACATCATAGAATAATACCTTCCGATGAGAGATATGAACGAGAAGCCCCGAGAAAGCCAGTATTTCCCGAAACCTATGAAGCTAGTGAGCAAACGGCTAATCCACGGTCACTCGAACTTGGTAATCCCGGAAAAAGCCGACCGATCGATGGTAGAACGGGAGAGGTGTCTGAACAACCCGTTACGGCGGGGAAAGCTCATATGCCGAAATCGGTTCATCAAGCTGATGGCAAAACCCATGCACGCTCAAGCGGGCCTCATCCGCGTGTCACGCAACAACCGCTCAAAGGCAAGTCCAAGCAAGGGGGGCAGCGGATGGGAGAGATGGAAGTTCGGGCTCCGGAAGGTTCTGGTGTCTCTCATATCCCGCAAGAAATGCCTACTACGAAACCTGATCATGTTCAGGCCCGTCGGGAGGTAGTTGGTACCATCGTGGCTGGGGAACCAGTATACGGGCCCGAAACAACCACTCCGGAATCTCCTCGATCGCCCGTTCGGGAACCACGACGTCTAGCCCCAGATCCGGATCTGGCTGTCGTAGAGAAGGAGCTAATACCTAATAATAGGTCTCGGGAGGGTAGCTAATCAGTCATTTGGGTGCAGCTCGATTGGAAACCGAATAATACCACGACGACTCATCAAGATAAGCATCAATATCCTCGAATCGGATTAGTTTCTCCCGAGCAAATCCGCGCCTGGGCTGACAAAGCCTTACCCACCGGAGAAGTAGTTGGGCGGGTGACCCAACCCAGCACCTTCCATCGTGGTAGCGATGAACCAGAGAGAGATGGAACATCTCGTGAAAGAATATCTGGGCCTATTCGGAGCGGGGTTCGCGCTTGCGGGAAGTACCAGCAGGGTTTTGGGGGCGGGGGAGATTCCATATTCCGTAAAGAATGCGGAGCCGAATATATTGAATCCCGGGTCCGGAGATATCGGATGGGACACATCGAATCAGCATGCGCTGTAACTCATGCGCGGTATTCAAAAAACCTTCCGAGTCATATAGCGAATATCCCGTCTAAGCCTCTGCAGGAGTCAGAGAGCCCAGCATACCGCGACGCGTGACCTGGGGACGAGTCTCGATTTCACAGGTTAGTCAAAAGCTGTAATCCCCCTGGTGAAACAGCACGGGGATGCCCTCAGATCCGACGTGTCTCTCTCCCTGGCTGGGGGGAGGGGGGGCGTGAAGCTCGGAATCGTGAGCGATGGAAGTGCCGAAGGGAGAGGATTCGTCCACGGTCCCTGGAATGCGTGTGTGTATACATCCTTGGTCGGCCCGACACGTTATTTGTGAATTAGACCTCGCCAAGAAAGACGCTTCGTCCCCTGCTGGCTGGAGGGTACAAAGAGATTAGGAGTGTATTCGCGGTAAGCCTATCGCAATAGCCATTCACTTCATATATGGCTGTACGGGGGTCTATCCGTCGCATATATGCCTCGAATAGCGCGATAACCATCGGGGTGGGTCGAGGACTTAAAGAATCAGTCGGGAGAATCGAAGTACGGACAAGAGAGACCCTGATGAATCCTGACAATTGAATTGGAAGGTATCTTTTTAACAAGCTACTTCGCTCTCGGAGGGAATGAGACTACTCGGCGATAACGACTGAGGGGCCGTTCTACATGCAACGGATGGAAGTCACGAATCAGTTCATCCCGAGGATGGCCCGAGCAATGAGTAGCTTCCCCCGCGTGCGGCGGGATCTACCCGCTGCGGCGGTCGAACCACCAGCTGCAGCTGTGTGATGAGGGATTTCCACCACCGAGCAGTAGCTGCTCGAGCCGGATGAGAGGAAACCGTCGTGTCCGATTCTGTGGGGGGGAATCGCGTCATGGAGCACCCCATCCCGATCCCCTTTCCGCCAGGCCTGTAACTGAAAAACCCACTCCACCCGGGTTCAAGCGAGGCTTTTTGAAGTATGATGAGTACGGGACCCGGAACGAAACCATTCCTCGCTTCTCTCATCGCTCAGATTCCGATGAATCCGCGGAGCGGGAGGCAGCCACGGGGGGAGATGCCATCAGGGAACCACCAGCCAGCCCGGACCCAAAAGTCCTCTCGGATCGTGCATATGCGGAATGGGGCTCCTGGGTGAGTGACGGGCCCACGGGGGATGAATTGGAAGACCGGACGACTCGAAGGGGAAAAGATCTTCCGGTCAGACATATCGGATTAATGAAAAATCTTATTCGAACGGGGACGAATCCGGAATGGATGGTTCCATTATTGTCACCGGTCCCACCACCCGAACCAAGACCCATGGTCCAATTGGGCGAGGGTCGTGTGGTCAGTCCAGATATCAACGAACCTCATAGAAGGATCATTCTTCGAAATAATCCTCTCGGTGATCCCTCAGTGAGAAGAATACTTGCGCCGGAGGGGGCGATCGTTCGTCAAAAGAAACCGCTTCAGGGAGCTGTGGACGCGCCCATTGGTAATGGCATCGGTGGCGAACCCGTGACGGATACCGATGAGAGGCCTTCTAAACCTTCCTCGGATATGGTTCGAGGCAAGGAAGGAAGATCTCGCGAGAATTTACCCGGAAAACGAGTTGATCATCCAGGTCGCCCTGCCATCGTGGCGGGCCCTTACCCTTCGTCACATCAATGCGAATCGCCGCGAGGGATAGCCATGGAGCCTCCTCAACCATTCATAATTCGCAGCTCGATTGGGCGACATGTTGCCCCTAGCACTGGAGCCGCTAAACCTCCAATTCGGAAAGAAATGCCCTTTGTTCGGGAAATGCTCCGGGAGGTTGTGCGAGGACACCCCGTATTGTCGAATCGGGCACCTACATTGCACAGGCCGGGGATCCAAGCATTCGAACCTGTTTCGGCAGACGGCTGCGCTACCCGCTCACACCCATCAGTTCGCGCAGGGTTTAACGCAGACCCCGATGGGGATCAAATGGCTGTTCATGTACCTCCACCATCTGGGGCCCAAGCGGAAGCTCGTCCATCAGCGCTATCTCATGCGAATCCCCCGTCCCCAGCCACGGGGGATCCCGTCTCCGCACCGAATCAAGATATGCCTCCTGGGCCCCATGTACCAACGATTGGTAATGGCCAGGGTATTTGGGGGAACAGGTATCACTATTCATGCCGGGGGGGCAGATATAATCCGTTCGTTCCGTACGAGACACTTCTTCATGGAGTACCTTATTTCAATGATCATGACGCTCTGCCCGTCACGGAGTCGCGGAAAGGGATCGAGCTACACCTGCAACGTCCTCTATGGCTCAGATGGCCCACGGACGATTCGCGGGTCATGAATTCCATCGATTGGGAGGAGCCCCTTGAGGTTCAATATGAACCCACGGGTACTTGTCACCAAACCCATGAGAATTCTCAGACCGGAAGGAGAAATGGTAATACACTTGGCGTACATATTCGTACAACCGCCGGTCGTATCATCTCTAATCAACGGATGGAACCATCTTCACGAGGAGGCGCCGGGGATTATTCGCTACCACGGGACGTTGCGGCATCCCCGCCGGGCGGGATTGTATAATTAATCGCTAGTCACGGTACCGTTGCCCACACTTGCCGCAGTGTACAATGGAAGGTCGAGGCAAAGGTAGGACCTTTCGCTCGGCGGGGGGCCAGGATCCATTGGTGGTGAATCATCCTACAGAAATAGAGAGATGTTTCACGGCGGAACCGGGTCAATCGCTATCTCGTAATAGGGTGATGGATAAAATCGCTATGAAACAATCTATTAGCGGTCTAACGATCCATTCCGGAACGGTGTATACGGCGCATATCCCGGATCAACTGAAGACTCTGGGTTTCCAGCAAGCTACTCATGCAGCTGCCTCCTCGGGCATTGACGATCTTATAACGACACCTTCAAAGGAACGGCTTGTACAGGATGCGGAATCACAGGATTGGTTTGAGGAGCAGCATCATTGCTATGGGAATGCGCATGTGGCGGAAAGATCGCGCCGATCGATCGAAGTACGGTACACCATGAGTGAGCACACAAAGACGGAAATGAATCCCAATCTCGGGACGACCGACCCCCTGAACCCAGCACATGTGATGCCTCTTCCAGGAGCTCGGGGAAATATATCCCAGACTCACCAATTATTAGGTATGAGGGGATCAATGTCGAATCCTAAGGGACAAACTACCGATTTACCTACTCGGAGTAATCCTCGCGAAGGATCATCTTCAGCAGAATACATGACTCCTCGCTATGGCGCTCGTAAGGGAATTGCGGATACCGCCGTACGAACGGCGGATGCTGGGTACCCTACACGTAGACCCGTCGAAGTGGTTCAACGCGTTGTTGCGCGTACTGTGGATCGTGGTACCATTCGGGGCGTTACCGTGAGTCCCGTTCTGGATAGACAGAGTAGACAAATGATTATTGCCCGATCAAGACCGATTGGTTGCGTTTCAGCGGATAATGTATACGTAGACACAAGACGCATTGCTGCGCGTGATCAAGATACCGGGGCTGAGCTCGCCGATCAATCAGTATCCTTTCAGAAACGACCAATATCTATACGACCCCCTTCGGCCCGCAAAAGTATGTTTTGGATTTGTCGGTCACGCCATGGCCGGAGTCTAGCCCATGGTGATCCGGTAGAGCTGGGAGAGGCGGTAGGTACTACTGCGGGTCAGCCTATCGGGGAACCGGGAACTCAATCGACCCTAAGAACTTTTCACACAGGGGGAATACCTACAGGTGATATTGCGCAACATACAAGAACTCCCTCTACCGGAACCGTAATGTCCAACGCCGCCAATTCGGTTCATCACACACGGACACCTCACGGGCATCCCGCTTGGGTATGCGATGATGATTCATCCGTCGCCATCGGCAATGAATATGAGGCATGCCATCTGACTATCCCGTCGCAAAGTTCGATTACGGTCAGGAACGGCCAGCACGTGGAAGCGAATCAAGTTCTTGCGGAGATTCATGCGGAAAAACCCATTACAAGGGATAAGGTTCGTAAGTACATTTATTCCAGTATGTATGGGGAGATGCATTTGGGCACGAGAGTGCCGTGCCGCAACTCCGAGCACTGCATATATAGTTCTATTCATATATCACCCGAGACGAGTTATGTACGGGTATCGTCCGGGGCGGCGCCCTGCGCCGGCGGCACACGATCCATATTTCATGGTGGCGGGGATAAGATCGACGCTCAATCCCTTCCGGCCGGGAAGGATCAATCAACCCCCGATTCATTATATACGGGTAATCCGAATACCAATCCACGCTACTACCGTTCGGACGGGGCGGCGGCATACGAGCTGACTACTTTCGATCGGAGGTGTGACCGTGGCGCCCCCGGAAATAGGGACGAGGACTTGATACCTCTCTCCCTGACACGCAGTTACAGAGTAGTGACGCGTGGGCACGAAAGGGGTGGGGTTCATTGCCTGTCTGAGCAGCGCCGCTGGAAATGCGGTGGGAACGGAATGATCCCCCGATCCGAACCATTCCAACAAGATGTTGCTACTGATAGTGCGGCCAATCGTTCTGGATACGCGACCACGGAACCGGAAATGATTGAGTTTCGCGCAACGATAGTCGGTTCCGCGGGCGGAAGGACCGGCGGTATGGGAGCGGAAAGACCCGTCGCGAGACGACACCACGTGGCGACCGAGCAGCAAGGAGGGCATTTTCGCTCGGTTTCAGAGGATGCGCGGCGTATCACACACGAGCCCACTTGCCCAGTACCAAGAGCGGATGTTGCTCAGGCAGGTGCACAAACAATCCCCAGCGGCCGCTGGTCAACCGAGGGGGCGGGGGCGCAAAGTACGCGCGAGGGATCCATGATACGAATCTCATCCGGAGGAAATGTCATTCGTGTGACAGAATCTGATGGGGCATCCGAAACAGAAGACACTTCGGTGCCGCCGAAAGAAATAACTTATGGCGCATCTGAATCCGTGGATTGGAACCATTACTGGCGGCGCGTTGCCCTGTATACAGATAAAGCCTTCGCTTCATTAGGAAGAAAAAGAAGAAGGGGAGGAAGAAGACTTACGATGGAAGATCATGAAATACGTAGCAAGTCGGGTGTATTCGAATTCCCAAACTGGGACTTGCTGGAGGGGGGGCAGCGGGGTACTCCCAAGTGGGTGAGAGCCGCCGTTTCATGCCCCCGTGGCGAAGACGGAGTTGGAGTCGTCGGTGACACGTGGACCCGCCCCCGCCGGTCGGCCCAACCCCGCCGTCCGCGCATTCTCGACCGGCAGAAGCAGGATCTCGCCGAAGAGGCTGATACCCCTTCAGTCGAAGTGACAACGAGTGCCCTCCTCGCCCGGTATCACGCAAGTATCAACCGTGATTCAGTGGGGCATTCCTTGATGAGTGATTATGGTTGTAATGCAGGGGCGGGTTTCCAATACATTTCCGATGCCAGGGTTTGCCGCCCCGCCGTGCACTCCACCGGTGACAATAATCTGGTACTTAGTCAGCATGGAGGTATTCCTCGTGTTCCACACGATAGGTATCGGAAGAGGACGACATCCCTACCAATCTTATCGTCCCCGGGTAATGCCTGCCAAATCCCTTTATCTCCTGCCCTCGCGCGTATGGCCGGGGGTAAGAAGAAGCCCGATGGCAGCGACGACGCGGCAATTCCCTCCACCGCAAATCCGCTCCGCGACTCCAGGGCGTTCATACGCCCGCATCGCCGCGAGGACAAGCGGAGTACACGATTGGATTCAGAAATGACTGCGAATGCCTTCCTCGCGTCTCCCTTGTATGATTCTACGCGGCGGGTGGCTCCGCCGGAGACGCTGGCGCTGGGTCTTCCAGGTAATAATTTGCATGGTATGGGCCGTCCCGCGGCGCCCACCCACCGGTTAACCCGCCACCGTTGCTTGACTTGTGAAGTCCTATCAGAAGATTCCACTATTAGCAAATTATTCAAAACCTCAAGCGTACTCAGCAAGTGGTTTCTGCGGGGCGAGGATCGAGCATATTCCCAGCTTCTTATTATGCGCGAACGAGCTCGAACTCCCGCTCGCCTATATCCATCAAGCCCGACTCAATGTTTGCTACCGTCACCCTCATGCGCAACACTTCGATCAGTCAGTCTCGGACGATCGATCCGCGAAGGCGTATCTGTACGCGGATCCGGCGGGCTAACCTCCCGGTCCTGTCAAGTCAAGGCCATTAATGTTGAATTTGCAGTCATTGGATTAGCCGAGCCATATTCGGCAAATGAGAGAGCTACCGTTCATGGTAGCTCCGGCGGCACCATCGGGGAGGGAGATGCACTAGTAACATTAATAAGTGAAAGATCAAGATTTGAAGATACTATTTCACAAGGCCCTCCTAAGATTGAGCAATTTTCGGAACCCCGTCCCGATACCTCAGTATCAACGGATTTGAAGGACAGTTTTAGAGACCGGAGCAGCGGCGGTATGGCATGGATCTTCGGGCGTGCCCCGGGCTATCTCTCAGGTGCTAGAACAAGCTTGGAACGAAGTCGGGTAAACCCGGTTGATCGTACTGAGAGAGAGTATCGGTCCCAAGGAGTACAGATAGCTGATAAGCATGCAGAAATGATTGCGCGCCAAGTCACTCCAAAAACGGTCGCGCCGGAAGATGGAATGGCTAATGCTTCCCCACCCGGTGAACCAACCGAGGTATCGCGGGCTTGGAGAATGGATTGCGCCCCGGAAGCGAAGATTACTTGTAGACCCGTATTACTAGGAGTCACAAGAGCACCTCTCAATACCAAGAGTCTCACCCCCGGAGCGAGTTCCCAAGAGACTACCAGAGTATTGGCCGGAGCTGCTACCCGAGGTCAAACGGATCGGTTGAAGGGTTCGAAAGAGAATGCTATTGTTGGTAGGACAGTACCGGCCGGTACTGGTTGCGGGGGAGCGCTTCGTAAAGTCATTCCGTTGGATGAACTGGAAGAGATTTCGGGGACGGGGGGCAACCCGTTTCATTCGGCGGAAGATCTTTCCTCAAATAGCGCGGAATTTATTCTTCGTCTCCCGCCTAGTGGGAGAACTATTCGAAGGGTCTCAGCATCAGTATGCTATGGGGCCCATACCGCCGAGAAGCGGCCCTAGCCGCTCATGTGCACCCGGATTCTCAGAGGCCGGTCCCATCGGCGGGTCGGGTAGAGAGCGAGCGGGCCGGATCGTCATTAGTATCCATCATATGTACCGCTCGTCGGCTCGGCGGGGTATAACTTCTTGATCAGGTTCGACCCATTGGTGGAAGATCGGTCTATCCATCCTGAAGATACGGTCTATACCGTGGCTTTCCGTCCGACAGACGGGAAGACCTGTCTTGCGAAGGGAGAGAAGTGGCAGGAACGGGAACGAAGTATTGGAAAATCCGTTCGGAAGACACGTCGGAAGTAGGGGCTCATTCCGGCCATCAGGCCCGACGGTGGAATCCCAAGATGGCACCCCATACCTCGACAGAGCGTGAGGGTATTCATACCTTAGATCCCACTCAAACCGCTCGTTTATCACCAGAAGCACGTGACCCGGTGGCCAGTGCGGCAGGCAAGGGAAAACAATTTCCGATTGCGGGTACCAAATATCAAGCAGCTGATGTTGTTCAATCGGCGGCTACGAGGGCCCAGTGTCACTATGCGAATGAGAAACGGCTCGGCGGTACGCCAACCAATCGGTCCACCACGGAGACACGCCCCCAGAGGTTGGAGGATTCGGAGGGCAAAGCAGAACGTCTTCACAACTCTTCGGAGGGGAGGACAGCCACCTTAGGGAGACAGTCAGCTCAACTGCGGAGAGACCCAGGTGGAACCAGATATACGAAAAGTTTACCCGACATTGCAACAACCATTGATCAACGAAAAGAACCTATTGCTACTCGGGAATGTACTGCTCCAGGTACTCCGACCACATGCTTAGTGGATACGGATTGCGATCCGGATCTCACGGATATACCAATTCCGGCCAACGATGATCCCAGAGCCCCCATTCGACGGATCCCGAACAAACCGACGACGGCGATTCGTGAAGGTCGTCATTAATGAGCTCTTCATAATGACTGCCCAGGAACAATTGATCCGGCCACCCGGACCCGGAAGTAGTAATGGGAATGACATCTCGGATTTGTAGGGAACTATCTCCACCCTTATACATATACAGATACGTGCGTGTATACGCGTGTGAGTGGTGTACACCACAATCACGATTCAATAAATGGAGGTCGGACCGGAGATGTAGGAGCAAGAGATATTTCCGCGGCGAATCCCTGCAAGGAGTAACACGCATACCGCAGCATATCCGTCTACCATTATTGCGTTTCGAGACTTGTACGGGGTACCCGGTGCGGAGGCGGGTCAGCATTCCTACCGGCGGGTGGGTGGTCCTCAGGTTCATGGACAAGTACCCACAACCCCCCGGGCCGTAATTACTATTTTGCCAAGTCCGGCTCCTCCAGGTACTCGTCGGGAGTTACGAACCGTTCCATCCGGTGGTCAGAATGTTGTGGAACATGCTTCAGAGTTCCCTCGGGACCTAGCTAGGACCCGCATTGGGGGAGGGTATCGTCCCCGGGCTCCCTCCATCGGAACTCTGTCCCCATCCATCTTCGTTTCCAATTGGTCGGGCGCCCTTATTCCTCGGAGAATATCGGAATCACCCCATGGGGAGTCAGCCGCGCCTACGAATGATATTAATACCACTGTTGCTTTAGCGTCGCTTACACCAGCAGCATATTCTTATGCCGGTCCTCGCAAAAAAGGTTCGAGCCATTCCGGTAGATATATGCAACCAACCCCAATACCCCCACCGATTAATATCTCGGAAGATTCTACTAAACCTTCACCGCCCAGTTCTCGACCCTTTGGCAATATATCGGCTGATGAATTGGTAGTTGCTGCTCCCATCCCTTCGGTTCCCCCAGTTGTTCCTACACCTACGACGCCATCAGGACCGTCTACAAGTGCTATTCAGGCTCTGATTCTCGCAACTTCAGCCGCGGCTCATACAGGGGAACCCATGGAAGATCATCAGTAATTGAAAGATGACTCTTGATCCCTGCTTGCTCGATTCCGAAGCATAATTCCTTGGAAGATCCGCGCAACTCTCATGAAAGCATGCGTGAAGTAGCTTTTATGCGCACCGCCAGGGTATGAGAAGGGTGTAATGCGAATCTCCGCCGGGCCGACCGCCCAGTGCATCGCTATCTCGGCGGGATACGCGGATAGCGACGCGAGGTGCATGCAGGCGGGGGGAATAACGGGTAGTACCCTCTGGCGATTCAATTGTTTTTGCCGTACATATCATTGTTTATTCTCCGGGATCTGGGCGTTCCGTTCACCCCATAATGACGGGTAAGACGGTCCTGGCGCTGCTTGGACCTACGCCAGTACCAGTGATCTGGGTTCATCATACAATACAAGTTTGTACTTGCATCGGGCGGGGATGAGCGACGGAAGGAGGAATCCGGGCGGCGGAAGTTTCCCTCTGCTGCATGGGATAAATCGTTATCCCCCGGCGATGGGGTTTGAGGCGGGGGAAGGACGGCTCGCAGAGACCCAGCGGCACTGCGGTGCAAATCACGTGATTCATATGTTGTATAACCTAACTCATGTTTCTCTGGTGACTACCCTTAGGGCCGGGCGGACTTCAGGAACGACCGATCGCTTCTCGGGCGGGGGGACCCTGAAATAATGACTTGGAATATGTGATGGATGTGTTGAGCAGAATGAATATGTGATTGACCGGCGGGCAGGCGCGGGGGGCGGAATAACCCCAGGCGGTACTATCACTCACTCAAAAGAGACATGTTGAGTGGAATATTTAGAGGGAGATTCGAGAGTCAATAGAAACTCCTGGTCGGTCAAAGGCAGTTTTCCCGACCGTTCCCCGCCCCAGTAACAGGAGATCACCATATGAACCCTTCGATCTCCGCTGCCCCCGTTGTTGCCGCCGGATCAGCTGCAGGTCCTGCCTCCACAGGACCTGGTGTCGGTCAGGGTACCGCCGCGGGTCAAGCTGTGGAGGGTATCGCGAGACAACCCGAGGCTGAAGGTAAAACTCGAGGTACCTCATCGCTAAGTCCAGCTTCTATGGAAGCCCTAACTATCCATGGACCAGTTGCAGCTCCGGCACTCCTACCCGCAAATCCATTTGTTCGATTCAAGAGACGCCCGCCGACCGGGTGGGTGACCTGCCGGCTCATCCACTCCTTCCTCTCCCGATCGCCGCCGCGAGCGCGAGGAAGGAGGCGGGGATCGGGAGCGAATGAAATGATGAGCGCTCTCCTACCTCCCCTTCCGGGTGGGGAATAGAGTACAAACTACTCTCTACTTTCATTCATTCATTGACGACTCTTCAATCGTGTCCGTGGTGTGGAGCAGGCATTTCCACGTCGTAATCTCCATACCGGACCGGAGTAGCGGACTGGGCGCGGAGGGTAGGTAATCAATCTCCCCGTGCCGCAACTGATCCGAGGGCGAGTCAGAAAGGGAAAGGAACTATGTGAGTCAATTTTAGGTAGTGGTCATAACCTATGACGGGGGGAGGGAGGGTACGAGAGATGCGACCGATCTCGTTATTCCCGCCGCGTACCGGCCGCTCACTGCTAGGGGTTTTGCCCTAAACACCAACCTTTTAGAAACGAATCCGATTAATTTAGGGGTAGTACTCGCCCTACTGGCCTACCTCGGAAGGGGAGTGTGTGCGGGTCGAACATCCGAGTGAATTTGCTGGGTCTATCCAGCCGCGCCTCAGGGTGGAAGGAAGCGCATAACCCCAACGAATGATTTCCGGTCTGAGAGATAGATCCGCCGGAAGAATTACAGCATTCCGCGGGACTGGCTGATAAGTAACTCGGGATTATCGTCCCATAAATAACTAGTCGGGGAATCCAATTGAAATGGCTAAAGCTAAACTGCCCAAAGTCCAGGTACGATTGGGGTATCCCCTCCCTACCGCGTCGGTACCGGTGCAGGGAGGACAGGAGCACGGTTGGAGGTTCATCCGATATATAACACTCGTATCACATGAAAGCGGATTCAATCGATCCATTCGAATGAATTGTCATCCCTCCTTCCGGGAATCACTAAGTTCGGTGGTTCCCGAATACCGAATCGGCAACCCACGCGCATTTCTGATCGTTCTGGGGAAAAACAACCTCACTGACGATTCGATCGTTAGAGAGCCCCTCCGGAGTCTCGGAGTCGTGGAGATGAATGAACCAACCCGTGGTGGTCGCGATGATGGGATGCGAATGAGGAAGGTGGCATGCCCATATAAACCCGGAGATTCCTCGTCATCGCGAGGGGCTGAGCGAGAAAGCCGGATGAATTGAAAGATCCGCGTGCGGTCCGGGGAGAGATTATTGATCCGCGAGATTCGTAGATAATCCACTTCCACCGAGTAATTTGTTGAATAACCGTGAACGCACCATCCCACACGCTATCCGCGATGCGGAGGATCGGTATAAGGAAGCCGCGGATAGACCTGACCAAGCCCGGGCCCGGTTGCGGCGAGCGGGGGTTAGAGCGGACGAGATTCGAATGAACGGTCTCTCCGCGGTGCAAAGGGAAAAACGAGATCCGGCCAATTCTGCCGACGGGGATTCAGCACGATTAGAAGACTCTAAGAATGCTACTATTCGCTTCGAGGAACAGAGAGCGATCGAGCAAGCCCGCCAGCAAGCTGCGCGACTCGCGTTAGAGAGAGCTGTGAAAGCTTTGGACATTCGTTCAAATAACGAATTACATTCGGACACGATCGAGCATCGTATTGGATTATCGAAGGGTATGGCGGGAAACAACCGATTAGCTTCCTTCATAGGTCCTACCTCCCGAGTAATCACAGACGGACGCTGATGGTGAACATTCGACCCGACGAGACTAGCAGCATCATCCTAGGGCAGACCGCGCAGTATGATCAGGAGGTCGGGGTTTTTAGTACCGGTACCGTACTCCAGGTGGGGGATGGCATTGCCCGCATTCACGGTCCCGACGGAGTAACGGCAGGGGAATTAGTAGAATCCGAGGATGGTACAGTAGGAATTGCTTTAAATTCAGAACCGGACAATGCTGGAGCTGTTTCGATGGGGGATGGGTCGACCATACAAGAAGGTAGCTCCGTGAAAGCAACGGGTAAAATTGCTCAGATACCAGTAAGTGATGCCTATTTGGGTCGTGTCGCTAATGCTCCGGCTCAACCCACTGATGGCAAAGGCCGAATTGCAGCTTCTGAACCCAGACTAACCGAATCTCCCGCTCCTGGCATCATTTCGCGGCGCTCCGTCTATGAACCAATGCAAACAGGTCTTATTGCTATCGATCCAATGATTCCTACTGGGCGAGGTCAGCGAGAACTGATCATTGGAGACAGACAGACCGGTAAAACAGCAGTTGCTATAGATACTACTCCGAATCAGAGGGGTCAAAATGTAATATGTGTTTATGTGGCTATTGGTCAAAAGGCATCTCCCGCGGCTCAGGTGGTTAGTACATTTGAGGAACGAGGCGCAATGGAGTATACTGTTGCGGTAGCAGAGACTGCGAATCCCCCTGCCACATCGCAATACCTAGCCCCTTACACGGGAGCGGCTTTGGCAGAATACTTCATGTATCGTAAACGACATACATTAATAATCTACGATGATCCTTCCAAACAAGCACAGGCTTATCGACAGATGCCTCTTCTACCGAGAAGGCCGCCGGGTCGAGAGGCCCATCCTGGAGATGTTCCCCATTTGCATCCCCGTCCTCCGGAACGAGCAGCTAAATTAAGTTCTCAACCCGGTGAAGGAAGTACGACTGCCTCGCCTACAGTCGAGACCCAAGCCGGAGATGTTTCGGCTTATATCCCCACCAACGTCACTTCCACCACTGACGGACAAATATTTTTGTCGGCAGATTTATCCAATGCTGGAGTTCGACCAGCGACCAATGTGGGTATTTCCGCATCTAGGGTGGGACCCGCGGCTCAGATTAAAGCTACGAAACAGGTGGCTGGGAAATCGAAATCGGAACTAGCTCAATTCGCGGAACCAGAAGCCTCTGCACAATTCGCTTCTGATCCCGATAAAGCTACTCGTAATCAATCGGCGAGGGGTCAAAGATCGCGTGAGTTGCTTAAGCAATCCCAACCAGCGCCTTTGCCGGTGGAGGAACAAGTGGCTACTACTCATGCCGGGGCCAGCGGATTCTCGGACGTATCAGAGATCGGACAAGTCCAAGGATCCCCTGCCCAGTCGCGTGAGTATTTGGTAACTAATAAACCCGAGCCCGCAGAGATTGTACGCCCTACCAAGACGTTCACGGAACGAGCAGAAACTATCCTGAAAGAGGCTATTAAGGAGCATACTGAATCTTTCTCACTCAAAAAACAGATCTGAGCGGATAAGTCTAATGAATATAGGGATAAGATATTATTATAATAATATGGATGGTTGGGAATATGCGATGGTGATGCGCGGCGAAACACGAGAATGAATCTATACAGTGGCTTTACAAGCTTCCTATGGCCCCGTATCGAACCAATTAATTATAATATACGGCATACGACACACGTGGTTCGGGTGGGAGGAGCGGGTACTAGGAATCGAACTTGTATCACCGGCTTGGAAGGTTCGGAATTACAGTTGGTACCGGTTTCGAGTACATGCCCCTTTCCTATTAGTGACTTATAAAGGACCGAAGAGCCCAGGGGCCCCATCCCATTCGGCTTCTCCATGGGATCCGGCAACGCATGGGTGGCTCGTTCCGCGGGAGGCAAATAATGATAAATATTGAGTATTGACAATCCAGGTTTTAAGATAGCGATAGCGATTGGATAAGTGCAATACCTACCTTCATCCGCTACCCGCGGTGCAGCCGAGTCCACGAGATCCACATATGTAAGCTTTCGGGCCGAAAATACCAAAAATGGTTTCTTATCTCTTCGTTCCGTCCGCATGGGGGGGGGGTTTCATTGGAGGATCGATCCGCCGCATTATGGATCTATCTGATTAAACGGCGGGTCGGTCGAATGAATATAAAACGATTTCTGGTTACCTTTCCGTCGGTTCTGTTTCTTGGACGGGTACTTCCCACCGAGCCGGGCGGGAGCGCGTATTACTGCAGAGTGAGCCGCCTTCGCGAGGGATACGGAGTTTGCCGATCCCGTATCGCGAAACACTTTCTTTCCCATTCATTACCGGATAGGTTGTACGAAACGAGCCACACTCCCGCCACCGAACCACACACACCCGCTGTGATTCGATAACAACGTAGCTGTTTCCGGTTCGTCGTCGCCACGGCGGGGGATGGAACCGAGTCATTATTCGTCGGTGCAATCACGATAAGAAAAGGGTCGGTCATCGGAGTGCGGTGCGCGCGGAGCATCAGACGACTACTTCCCTAGAACAAAGATCTCGAACTGTAGTCAATGCGATTGTTTCGACCCTAGTTGGCAAGTGCAAAGTTCATGTGATTGTTTCCATGCTCAGAGAGTACGACGTGCCCGAATTATCACGAATTGCCCCTTCGGGCCGCTAGCAAAGCAATCACCAGTAGACCCGACGCAACGACCGGAGCTGAAACAGTAAGCTGCGCAGTAACTTCCAAACTCGTTTCCAAATCCCTCCCTCATCTTCGGCAAAAAATCGGTATGGAGTAATGGTCCGTACCAAAGAGGAATAGTAAGTACCTGCTGTTCCTCCTCTGACTCTCCCCGGCACCTGCACCTCGCCGATCGATATTTATTTGGGATTCGGAAGAACGAAAAAAGATTGATTCGTCGGGGTTTGATCGCCGGCCGCCGCATAGCAGTATGATCCGCCTTATCTAGATTAGGAGGATCCATGGCCGGGAGCCGTGGCTAGTGCGACGGTAGTGGTAGCGGAATAGGACCCGCCGGATCGACCCATCTTTGCTGCGGCGGGCCGAGCCCGCGCTGCGTGTTTCCAAAAATAAGCCAACGAACGTGTTTTGCGATGCGTCGCCGCGGTGAGATGACTTGGAGGGGTGGATGACACCAATATCATCGATCGCTCAGACGGGAAGTCCATGCTCAAGCCCTCGCGAGTGTTCTTCTAACAGGCTCATAAACTCCCTACCCGTGTACAGATTTTTATCGATCAGAATGATTAGCTATTGCGATACGCCCGCGGAGGGCCGACGGCCGCCCGCCAGTGCCCGCCGGCCCAGCCGGATGATGGGTTGAATGAAAAAGGGGGGGCGGGGCGGCGGGCTCATTAATCTTCGTGAAGTAGGGACAATGCGAATGCTGTGCCCCCGAATCAATCACTTTGATCCATGCATAATTGTCACAACTGCGGGGGCTACCGTTGCCGGGACGGGGCGGCGGCGTCTGGATTAGACTGGGGGCAACCGGTACGGGTGCTTATGACTATGATACCGTGCCGGAGATACCTCCTCAGCGGTTACGACGATTAAGCGGGCTCGGGTGGCTGACCGCCCGTTGCGCCACCACAATGATTTGCACCAAGGAAGAGATTCGAACCCCTCCGGCGGAGGTGCGCACATACCCCCCCGGCGCATCAATGGGCGACCGACCCCTCAGCCCTTCCCTTGTCCGACCAATCTCCAATCATTTCATCCCTTCCGCCCGGGATTACGGCCAGGATCGTTCGGTGGGGATCCGGGGACGGAGAGAGGAGCGAGAGAAATAACCACCGTGTGTACGAGCGGCTTCAGGGTAAGCGTAACGTAATCTCCGAGATCGCGAGTAACTGGTAGAGGTGGGGTAGGGTGAATGATCAATCCCCAAATATGTCGATTAACCGCCCGCCGGATTCCCGAGCTAACCGTGCGGGACCGGCGGCGGAGGAGAGACCCGCCACGTTGGCGGTTGGCCGCCGCCCCGCCCCCCCCTCTTGGTCGGGGCGACTCGCGCGAACTTGATATATGCTTATCTCCAGCCACTACTATTTCTTCCCCCGCGCGTGGGGCACCGATCGCTCTTCTGCTGGCCGGGGCGGGCAAGTCATATCCCCTCCCCGAGATCGGGCGAGTAGTGTAGTAATGAGGGTAAGTATGACATACACCTCCCTTCTTCCTTTCGGGACTCTATCCTCCGTCCGTCCGTCTCTACTGATAGAAATATCGGTCCCCGGTGCAGTGGCGGGGATGCCAGATTCGGCAAATAAATACTTGCAGTAACACGCGGTTCCGCTGGAGTTGTCATACGATCAGTTCCTACGACCTGCGGAGCAGATCAATATCGGATTTATCATTCGGCGGTCCATCGCAATTCGACCGGCTGTTTTCACGTGGGGAATGATCAGAGAAGCGGTAGGGATTGGAATGAGCGGTGCAGTGGCAATAAGTGCAGGGATATTTACCTCTCCCATAACCTTATTATTTCTCCCAACCAGAAACGGTCCGGCGGGGGATCTTGCTCTATCACGCTCGGTCCGGAAGATACCCCCACCCAAGGCTTCTTCACCTCACAAGGAACAGGATTGATTCAGTTCCCTCACGGTATCCGATCGATTCGATATCCTCGATCGGATGTTATAAATATCTGTGTCTCCAAGTCCAGTCCATTCTGAAATACCCAGGAGAGAGTTTAGCACGGGATGATCATTCAATCTATTCTGCCCCGACACGGATCCGTGATTTCGTGTTGCCGGCTACCCGAATGATACACCGGAAGCATCGATATACAAATATATCTTTATCTTATTACATTACACGCCGCTTTATTTCCGCCAACCATCTCATGTTCCGCGGAGTGGAGTACCGATCCGGCGTAGAATAGATAGTATGCCCCGCCCGGAAAAAGAGGATTTTCACCTTCACGTTTATGAGCATGATACCCTTAGTATCTATCGCGTGTCTGTCATTCTACCACCCACCGAGAACATTTTCCACATCCTAATTGCTACCCCGCACCGTTTATTATGATGGTACGAATGATGGATGCTTCTACGTCAAAAATCTGGTTCTGCCAATCTCTGTCGGTCTACCAACTATCTATCCGTCGGGCGAGACTGGTTGGTTCCCCGCTGAGGGTTCCGTGCGATCACAAGCACGGGCATATGCTGGGTATAACAACGCGCACGATCGTCTTGAAACGGCGGGGCAGCCCAATTTTTGATTTGTATCAGCTGTGTGGGCTGCCGCAGAGGGGTGGAAGGGGTGACGAGGCGGCTGGCTGCCAATCCGACCCCGTCGTTTCGGCCTCGTGACACTTCTTCCCACCACAGTTCGTAAAATGTATTTATCCCTACGCGATCTGTCGTGCCGAGTCATTGATCGAATCTAACTAACCAATGATTCGACGCTTAGTTATTACCCAGGCGGGACCCGTAAATGCAAATGAGAATGCGCCGCGCGCGGTGTGGTATGGACCAAGCAAGCTCCGCCACGCCGGCGGATGGCAGGCACGGAGCAACGTCGTTCATTCACCACTCGTTTCCGAAAATTGGCAAATCGCTGATTAGATATATTGTCCCGGGCAGTTGTGGTAATGGGATTCATGGTGGGTCCCGAAGTAGTGGACGCAATTACACGTGGCATCGTACTGAGTTCGATCAAGCTTTCCGGTGTATGCGGGGAAGAGAAGGAAGGGATTCTATCATCTCCCGTGCGGGGAGTATCCAGCTCCCCGCCATGCCCCCCGCCCATCAACAGCTTTATTATCTTTGAGTGGCGGTATATAGAAATAACACTCGTGACGGGTCCGATCGGTACTAATGGGTATGGACCAGCCTGCCGCCCGCACCGGGATGAGTAGGGTTTTCCGAAAGGACCTGATAGCGGAGGGAAACCTCCCGGAGGTGACGGGCATAGGGTGAGACGAAGAGCTAGCGGAGGATCTTGCCCATACGACCCGGCACAATCCCGGATGCTATCTGTCCCCGTCCGTGAACCAAATAGCGCGGTGCTGGCAAGGGCTCCCAAATTCACGAATGTGTGGAATAACGTGTAAGTTGACATGCTCGCGTATCCACTCGGGTTCCCAGCAATGAGACCGATCATGATATAACCGATTTGGCTTATCGAGGAGTACGCGAGCATACGCTTCATGCTTGTCTGAGCAATCGCGATGGAATTACCCAGGATCGTACTAAGAATAGCCAGTATCTCCGGAAGCAAATGCCATTCGTCCGAGAAGGGGGCGAGGGGGTTGAAAGTTCTGGTGGCCAGGGCCGAAGCAGCTACTTTCGAGGTTACAGGAGGGAAAGCAACGACTGGGGTAGGGGGGTTAGAATTGGAAATAGGGTATGAGTCGCTCTCTCCTCTCATTCAGGACCGTGCACGAGACTTTGATCTCACACGGCTCCTTGGCGGCGGGGCTACGACTGGTACATCGTCTTGTCTCGTCTCCCTCAGGTCACCCTCCCCGCGTATGCCCAGGATTCCGTTTCCGAACTCGCGGGCGGGTTGGAATGAGTAATCTCCGGCTTTCCGGGGAATTCCTCATTAGTGGTCCGTAGAGCGGCGGAGTACCGATCCGTCCAATTCCTCCCCGGCGAGCGATCCCTCCCGCCGGATCGTCAGACACGAAATTCGGTTCTGCCACGGGCAAACCCCCAAATTTTATTCGTTATCAATGGCCATGGGGTGGAACTGTTTCGGGGCGATCTCTTTGTTGGCGTATGCTCCTTGCTGTAATACCACGCTCGCAGTTATTGGGAGGTGAAGAACCAACCACGTAGCATCCGCACACCCAAAATGAATCCTTTCGTCATGCGTCATACGTCGTTACTCCGATTATTCGTACCAGCAACTACCCGTTATGATTTGCGAGAATCCTTTATTCAGCGATGACGTAGAGAACCCTTCACTCCGCTCCACCCTCATTGCATTACCCTTGCGGTGCTGCAACGAACCTGGCAGAGGTTCCGCCTCAATCCGAGCGAGGATAGCAGTCTCCCTACACCGCATGCCCAAGAATCTTCGGCTTCATACTCAATGCCACCACGCACGGGGAGACCGGTCGGTCTCTATCCGCCGTTTGCGCCACAAGCTGAACAATTACTAGATTGAACGAATCGCGCTCCTTCATAGACGTCGGGGGCCCACTGGTGAAAGGGGACTGAGGAGGGTTTGAATGCGATTCCCACCATTATGCATACAAGCGCGATCGAGGTCCCTTCAGAGTTCTGCATTTTGCTTTCCACGAGACCATTCAAAATCCCCCAAAGCTGAACTTCCCCCCCTGGTGAACCGTATAGCCAGGGAAAACCATGAACCAAGATGGAAGAACTTGTTCCACCCATGGGTAAATATTTCATGGTTGCTTCACCGGGTCTGACATCCCTACTTGTGCATCCGGACGAGGGGTGGGAACATGGACTCGAACATTCCAGAGCTACGAAGATAGTGACTAAATCACTGGCACAGCGCGGGGGCATCCCCCCTAAAGTAGCTGCTAGGGCAAAAAACAGGGATTCCGTCACGGCCATTTCCGTACATTGAAAATGTTCTGTGGGTAATGGGGCACGTAGTATTAAACATAGTAAAATCGAGGATTGAAATATGTCATCACGGGTGTTTGTCTGAGGACCGCATGAGGGGCTAATAGTAGGTTCTCCCCTCCATTGGGAGAATAGTACCGTGATGCCTGTGACCGGACCCGTCAAGGAGATGGGGTATGACCAATATGTGTCCCCCTCAGAGGTTAGGTCTATCGCTAAGAGAATGATCGAACCAAGAATTGAGATACATTCTGGTGAGATAGTACTTCCGTACGGGAAGCGCGAATCGGATCCTGGTTCCGTAGTATCTTTCAGATATGATTGAGATTAGACATGTGCTCCCGTGTACGATGTGCCGCCGAGGAACTCGAATCGATCATTCATATTTCGTCTTTGAGCGGAGCAACTTCGGTCGGCGATACTCATTGCACCCATCCCTCATAGGTGACTGGGATCCAGCGACCACGATAGTTGTGACGAGAGGTGGAGTTGGGACAGGGATCAGGAATTGCTGCCTCCTACATGCGTGTATCTATATACGTATTCATATTCACCTATCAATATCTGTATATACACGCATGGATGGGCAATAAATAATAAGTAAGTACTTGGAGGGTCATGATACGGCCGTACCCGGCGAGAGTCATTACCCGACCCGCCGTGACTACGCTCGCTAGCTGGCCCTGCTAGGGATGTGACCTGCGCGCGGACCGAATGACTCCTCACATCGAAGGCACCATTCATCGTGCTGTCTAATGGCTCCTCTGCCCGCTGATCAATATATCACCGATTCAGTCAGTCGGTGACGGGCGGCGCGCGTACCAAACAAATGAGTTAATACTTGCTGATTCACTGATACAGGCGGGAATTCGCGAACGCTCTATTGGCCTCTGCGATCCTACGGGTCTCCTCCTTCCTGCGTGTGGCGTTCCCACCATCCCTTGCGGCATCCATCAATTCGAGACCTGGTTTAGGAGCCGTGTCCCGTCCTGGGCGTTTCCGGGGCGCCCACGATGACCGGCGGATGGCAAGTGCTTTTCCTCGTGCGGATCCCATCTCGGTGGGCACCTGGTAGGTAGACCCGCTCAGGCGTCGCGCTTTCACCGTCACATCGGGAGTCACTCTACGTATTGCTTGATGCGGAACGGATAATGGATTGTTCCTCGTCTCCTGCCCTACGTTTCTTACGGCACTGTGGGGGATTCCGTGGGCCAGTGATTTCTTGCCGTTCTTAGGGACATGACGGACCAACGTGTTCACCAATCGGTTACGATAAATCGGATCGGCCTTTGCACCTGCGCCCCTCGCGCGACTTCGGCGTGACGTGAATATCGGAAACAAATTGCTAATTTCTCTCTCGGCGAAAACTGGGAGTTGATCTATCGCGGCCTCGCTGCTCTGCGCCCTAGTCCAGCGCGGCCGGCGGATCCACCGAGTCAGTCATCCGCCGCAAACCTTGCTGAATACGCTGCTTTCCCGCCTGCGCATCTAGGTGGATGATCCTCATCATGCAGTACTTCCTCGTGGATATATGTATGTGCGGGGTACCAATCCACGCTGACTTAGATTTACTCATCAATGAAACGAGCAGTTATTTGCTCCTCCTTCCCCACTGCCACTACCTATTCGCCTGCTGTTTGCCTCACTACCCGTTTGTCGCGGTCGGTCATTCATCCATCCTGTCCGCACAATCAATCCTTTGGTCCAACCGTAGTGCGGCGACATTAATAATTAGTGCTAATCAAATCAAAGCTATTTTGCCCCGACCTGTCCAGACGTGGCAAAGCGATTCGGGCTTCCGCGGTTGCGTAGGGAGTTGATACAAACAACCAACCCTCTGTTGCAAACGAAAGAGTCTCGACCGACCCACGTATCCAATTTCAATGTACTTTGTCGCTACTTCGTTTGCCGCTCTCAGTACCGTACGTAGCCTGCTCCGGCACCCTGGTGCCCGCTGGGTTAGCCATAAACCCCGCCCACACCCCCTCCGCGTTTCCGGCGGGCAATCCTTGTTTGTTACTTGACTATGCAAGACCTGAATGTTATACAATACAACGCGCCGCAGCGCTCTTGCCCACGACACGCAGCCCCCGCCGCGGCTAGCTAGAATGAGGGTGCTGTCTTCGGCAATGCGATGCCTGGATCCGCAACCCCCCCTCCTCTCGCTCGCAGGTACCAATGCAATATCATTGCAGATTTGCATGCCCGGTACCTGGGGCACAGGCAGATAGATGGTTACAGCGAATCCGGCGGGGGCTCGATCATGCTTCAGCAACCCCACGCAAAGCAGAGTTTGGTTTTTTGACTAGGGTCGCGGCGCGGTGGGTGGGAGGAAGGTCGACAGAGAACCGACTTGAACCGTCACTCTACTGAACCGTTCCTGGGGCCCCGTGGTGGCTGGCTCCCTATCCAATCCCCGTCCGCTCGTGTTCGA